AAGTCTATGTTTTCTTGTAGCGGATTTTTTTGTAAGTAAGTGTCCTTTGTAGGCTCTCCTTCTGCGAATTTTGCCTGTCGCAGTTTCATGGTATCGCTTTGTAGCTGATCGACGACTTTTAAGTTTTTTCATATAAATCTACAAATTAAAATATATTATTATAATAATTTATATTACAAAAAAAGACAAGCCTTAAAGAAGTTTTTTAAATATAAATCAAAGCCGTTATTTATATCTACTTATTCAAATTTATAAAAACTTTTGTTGGTCAAAAAAGTAACTTTACGAACATATTTTAACTTTTTGAATTACTAGTTTTTTCAAAAATATGGAATTAAAAAAGCAACTTAGAAAACGTCAAACAGGATCATTTGCACTATTGGATAGTTTAATTAGAAACGGGGTAAAAGTTGTTTTTGGTTATCCTGGTGGCGCAATTCTTCCAATTTATGATGAATTATTTTTATGGGAGAAAGAGGGATTAATAGAGCATATTTTGGTAAGGCATGAACAAGGAGCTGCTCATGCAGCGGATGCCTTTTCTAGATCAACAGGTAAAGTAGGCGTATGTTTTGCAACCTCAGGTCCAGGAGCAACAAATCTAGTTACAGGAATTGCAACTGCGGAAATTGATTCCATACCAATGGTAATAATAACAGGCCAAGTTGGCCGTCAATTTATCGGAACAAATGCTTTTCAGGAAGTTGATATTTATGGTATTACTTTACCCATTGTTAAGCATTCATATATTGCCACAGATGTAAATTCTCTTTTAAATATAGTATCAGAGGCCTTTTATTTAGCAAAAAATGGTAGGCCAGGTCCAGTTCTTATTGATATACCTAAAGATGTAGGTTTAGAAGAGATTGAAAAGTATAAACCAACATATCAGTATCAAATTGCAAGACATCGACGAAGCGATTTTTGTTTTCAGTTACAACGTAGACAATTAAAAATTGCTTTAAATTTATTAAAGCAATCATCTCAGCCTTTACTATATGTTGGAGGTGGAACCATCATAGCTAATGCAAGAGAAGAACTTATGGAAATTTCTGAGCGTTTTGAAATTCCTGTAACTACCACATTAATGGGAAAAGGTGCTTTTCAAGAGACTCATACTCTTTATCTTGGAATGTTAGGTATGCATGGTACGGCTTATGCTAATTTTGCTGTAAGTGAATGTGATTTATTAATTGCTGTCGGGGCAAGGTTTGATGATCGAGTAACTGGCAAATTAGAGGACTTTGCTTGTCAAGCTCAGATTTTACAAATCGAAATTGATCCTAAGGAGATTGGTAAAAATAAAATACCCCACCTTGCATTATTAGGTGATATTAAAAAGGTCCTAATACATTTATTACGTCACTCTGAAATAAGTCAATCTTACGATAAAACTCAAACAAAATTTTGGCGTGAACGTATTTTAAAGTGGAAAGAAAAATATCCACTTTTAGTGCCTAAACTAAATAAAGGGATTGTTCCACAGCAGATAATTTCTTATTTAGCGGGATTATTACCAAATGCTTATTTTACTACGGATGTTGGTCAACATCAGATGTGGGCAGCACAATTTCTGCGTTGTAGCCATAGAAAATGGTTATCGAGTGCAGGGTTAGGAACAATGGGTTATGGTCTACCGGCGGCAATAGGTGCACAATTGGCGCATAAAAACTCGACTGTTATTTGTATTAGTGGAGATGCGAGTTTTCAAATGAATCTTCAGGAACTTGGCACAATTGCTCAATATAATTTGCCTATTAAAATTATTATTCTTAATAATAAATGGCAGGGTATGGTTAGACAATGGCAACAATCTTTTTATGAAGAACGTTATTCTCATTCCTCAATGAAGGATGGTATGCCTGATTTTGTCGCACTTGCCAATTCTTATGGTATTAGAGGCTATAACATAAATGAAATGGATCAGTTAATTGATTTGAATGATATATTATTTCATGATGGAAAACCCTTATTAATAAATTTTGATGTTCGTGAAGATGAAAATTGCTACCCAATGGTTGCGCCTGGTAAGAGTAATTCACAAATGCTAGGATTAAACAATGATGTTTCCTTATCTTCTAACATGAAAAGACCACTAGTGTCTTAAATAATATTAGGCCGAGTTGGATTTGAACCAACGTAGGCAATGCCAACGGATTTACAGTCCGTCCCCTTTAACCACTCGGGCATCGACCCATTAATAAATTTTATCTTAATACTTTTGATCCTTAAAGGGTGTTTTTAGAACCCTTTAAGGATTAAAAACAACTCTATTAGGAGCTGATTTTTATAAATTTCTAAAAAGTTTTCTTAGAAACCTGAATCTAAGAAACTTGAGTTAATAGCATAACCGTATACTAACGCGGCTGCAGTGATGCTTCCGATTACTCCTCCTCTCAAGAATCCTTGGGCGAATTTTTGCCATCCTACTAATGTCTTTAACTCATCTTGACCATCAAGAAAAACTTTTGCTTTTTCTGTTTTTGCTTTACGATTCAGAATTTGAACAAGTAGTGCACCTTCATAAATCTCATGCGTAACTTGACCGTAAATAGATAATGCTACTGTTAAAATTACAACAAGTACAATTGTGGCCAAAAGTGCAGAGGAGAAAGGTACAATTGCTTGTGAATGTAAAATATCAGCAGGTCTCAAAGGACCGTAACCATAAAATGGACCAAATAAGAAATAGCCGTGTGTAAAGCCAATTTCAGTCCCACGAGCAAGAGGTGTTAAATTAGGTCGATAAGCTGGTAGCAGACGCAAGTATGCTCGAGTGAAAGCTGATGTTGTAATAGGTGTTGCTAAATGACCAACAAAAGGATCTAGCGCATAAGGTTTGATGAAACTTACCATAAGCATTAAGACAAAAGTAAATATTACGACTGAAAGTATACTAAATTTTTTGTTAATAATAAAAAACTTATTTTATTACATATAATTGGATAATATTTTATAGTCTAAAATTTTGGGTTATAATAGATTATGAAATCATTAAAGTTCTAAAAATTCATTATTTATGGTTTTTATAGTTTATTATATTCTTCTTACAGTTTTAGCTCTTTCAGTAGCTGCATCATTATTTTTAGGATTAAAACTAATAAAGCTCATCTAGTACAAATATTTTAAATACCACCATTATATATATTTCAATTTCGGGACAAATTTATGGCGTCTCTTTCTTTTTCTACTTGGCAAATCCATGAATTATGTATACTCGATTGGATACTTACAATTGAGTGTATTTGGCAATTTGGAATTTATAAGAAAAATAAAATTTTTCTTCTTATATCGAATATATTAATTCTGTTTTTGATAAGTGGAATTTGTATACTGAATTGGCATTATAATAATAATAACTATCAGCTTCGTTGGCTCATTGACTTTCAAGCTTTCTTTACCTTGCTGGCAAATTTATTTTGTGCCATAATCTTAGCTGTACGATCAAAATCTCAAGATGAATCCTCCTTTTTTAAAACAAAAAATTTTCAATAACGAATCTCTCGAGGTTTGTTTACCTGGAGTTCGGAACATATCAAGTTTCCTCATAAGTATAATTGTTTTTTTTGGAGGTGTTGCACTTAGTTTTACCTCATTTTATAACTGCGTTAGTATATCAAATAATACTATCGGGTTAGGGACGGCTCAGGAATTTACTATGGCTATTTATGGCGGATTAGGTATAACAGTAGGATCACTACTGTTTTATTCGATTTGGGTAGATCTTGGAAAACGTGTGATTCGATTTGAGCCTACAGGACCTTCAGTTCGAACAGTTATTAGAGGGTTTCCTGCAATAAACATGTTTACTGTGACTAGTTTAAAATCACAAGTAATTAGGGTGGTGTATAGTTTGGAGAGTGGCCGACGAAAGCAAGATGTTTTTTTGACATCATTTAATAAAAATGCGCCATCTTCACTTCTATGGGAAATAAGCGATCCTAAACTTTTTGAAGTCTCTGAAAAATTTATCGCTTATGTATGTAAAGAATTGTCTCTTTCTTGGAGTACAACTTACAAAGATCAATGGTTTTCAACTATTGAAAAATAATTTTTTTATCATGGCGAAGGTTTTTCTTGTAAAAATCTATAACCATGGTTGCGGGTGTAGTTTAGTGGTAAAACTTTAGCCTTCCAAGCTAATCATACGGGTTCGATTCCCGTCACCCGCTTATTTAGATATTTTTTAGATAAATTAAACTGAATAAGAAGTTAGTAGACCCTTACCCTCGCTTCCTAATAATATGGCTGGTTCGACAGGTGAGCGTCCTTTTTCTGATATTATCACAAGTATCCGTTATTGGATTATTCATAGTATTACAATTCCATCTTTGTTTGTTTCTGGATGGTTGTTCGTAAGTACTGGTTTAGCATATGATGTTTTTGGTACTCCACGTCCAAATGAGTATTTCTCACAAGATCGTCAACAAGTTCCACTTGTTAACGACCGTTTCAATGCAAAACAAGAACTAGAGGATTTAACAAAGGGACTTTAATTATGCAAAATACCAATCAACCTGTTGTATATCCAATTTTTACTTTCCGCTGGTTAGCTGTTCATGGATTAGCTGTTCCAACAGTTTTCTTTTTAGGATCTATTACTGCTATGCAATTTATTCAACGTTAGGAGAAATAATAATGTCAAATCCAAATCCAAATCCAAATTCTACTCCAGTAGAATTAAATAGGACTTCCCTTTATTGGGGTCTACTTTTAATTTTTGTGCTTGCTGTTTTATTTTCAAGTTATTTCTTCAATTAAGATTAACTAAAAAATAAATAAAGCAAATGCATATTGATTAACAAAAAAAAAAGAAATTAAGGAAAAAGGAAGCTATGGCAAGTGCTGGTCGTGTTCCATTATGGCTAATTGCATTGGTTGGCGGTTTGGCAGTGTTTACTGTGTTAGGTATATTTATTTATGGTTCTTACTCAGGTTTAGGATCATCTCTTTAAGAAAAGTAATTTATTAATAGAATACTTTTTTATCCCTGTTAGTACATTAAAAAACTAACAGGGATAAAAAAGTATTATTTAATTGCTGTTGGGTCGAAAGCTTCTCTATTTTCTCTTTCGATATATAAGAATAAGAAAACAGTGGCAAAGAAAGGTATAACTAATCCAACTAAGGGTACAAAAATACTTGGTAAAGAATCAATATTCATTAAAAATTGCAGCCTCCATGAGTTGATGAATACAATCTACAATTATAATTGATAATAGTTATTTTATTTAAAATTTTTTATTTTATTACAGTTTTAGTAAACAAGATATTTTATAGATAACATCATTAGTGCTAATGATAATGATGTGGAAAGACCTTTTCTTAAAGTACTAATGGAATCTAAAATACCATAATCATCCATATTAACCATATTTTCTGTTTCTAAGTCGTATCCTATTTTATAGTCCTTGGTTTTTTTTATATTTTCAATAATAATTGAAGGCCCTTTAATATTTGTTTGACTTAAACTATGATTATTTAACAAAATATTTATAGGCTGTTGAACACTATTATTTACAATTCGTGCACCAATTAACTCGAGACCAATAAGGTTTTGACGTGACCAATTTTCAACTTCCTCACCAATATGAATAAAACAAGTTGCTCCTCCAATAATTATTCCTTCATCTAAACAATTTTGAATTGATAATAATGAACTCTCAATACGTTTACGTAATTCATGAATTTCTAAGAGAGTAGCTCCACCTAGTTTTAATTTAGTCCTTGAACCTAGTAAATTCATTTGTCTTTCCATCAATTTTTCTGTTTCATATTCAGATTGACTTAGTAAAGCTTGGGATTGAAATTGGTTGTAATACTTTTCAATAGTGAGTGATTCTTGTTGTTCGTTGCGAATGAAAAGGGTTTTGGTATTACTTACTATAATCTGTTTTGTTTCACCTAAATCTTGCCGTTTAATTTTTTTCCAACCTTTGTCTTCTTTAATAATTTCACAATTTGTGTATACGGCAATATCATTTAAAGTGGTTCCTAATATTGAATTTTCTGTATTAATTTGTATATAAGCCGTATCTATAATTCCACTAAGCTTATTTAAAATTAAAGTACTCAATAATTCTTCTTCAATAGAAGGTGAAATTATTAATAATGGTCGTTTTTTATAAATAATTGGTTCTAACCACTCTGCAAAATCATCTCCATCAAGTTTAAGAGTATAATTTGTAATTAAAATGTAGGGATTATTGAATTCTATTAACTTTTTATTACTATCCGTAAGAAAATATGGTGAGCTATAACCATAATTTAATTTCATTCCTTTTTCTTTTTCTAAGGTAGTTGTACCCCCTAAGTTAATTTCAATATCTAAACTAGCATTAATATTTTGTTTAGTGAAAATTTCACTTAATAGTGATCCTATAAATTTTTCCTCTGGTAAAAAGCGATAAATTACCTGATCTAGTTCATGTGTACTCGACAAAGATTTACTATTATTCTCTAAACGTGAAAAAATGTAATAAATGGTTTTCTGCATTCCTTCACACCATGATAAGTTTTCAGGAATTAAAGTTAAAAATTTAATACCTTTTGTGATCATACTAGAAGAAATTAGAAAAAAAGTATTTGTACCTTCAGACTTTAATGGCCTAAACGCTTCTTCGACTAATAAAATTATTAAACTTTTTAATCTATTTCTAAGTAAAAAATTTTTAATTATATAATTTCCATCTTTTGAAAGTTCAGGTATGTGAAGTTTGTTTGAGTCGAATAGTATGTTTTTACCGTTTGGACCGTAGGTTTGTTTAATTAAAAGGCTTAAAATGTTTAACCCATTAAATATACTAACTTGTAAATCTTCATCTTTCGATATTTTTAATGATTTATTTTTTATGACCATAAATAGAAAAAAATTTATTAAATTTTATTTGTTCGTTATTTTAAGTATACTGATGACTAACTGGGGCGGAAGGATTCGAACCTGCGAGTGGCGGAGTCAAAGTCCGCTGCCTTACCACTTGGCTACGCCCCATTACACTTATGGCCTAAATTTGTTGAAAAACAACAAAATTGAGGACGAGCTAGGAGGGATTTGAACCCCCGACACTATGGTTCGTAGCCATATGCTCTATCCACTGAGCTACAAGCTCGCAAAATTAATACTACTTTAATAATTTTTATATAAAATTACAAGCTATATTTTATAATATTTCTTTAATATGAGAGTTTTTTTATATTTCAAAAGTGGGAAAAAACTTGATTTTATACCACAAATACGTCTAACTCGATCTAGAAACGGTACAACTGGTACTGCTGTTTTCGAGTTTAATTTGAAGGATAATAATATTCTTTACGATACTCTTGACGCAATTAATGGTGTTGCCGTGGAGAAGAATAATTTGCTAAGAATGGCTGATATTTGTAATTTTGTTTGGTCTTCTGGTAAACCGATTAAGTTAGTATCTATTTTTATTTTTACTACTCTTGAGGAAAAACAGGATTTTTTTAACGTTTATCCAAAATACGCAATTAGCAATAATTTAGAGTTTTTTCCTTCCTTAGGAGAGAAAAAAACTCTAAACAAAAAATAAAAGAGAAATCAATTATCGCCTTGAATAATATTCGACTACAAGTAGTTCATTTACTGGTAAACGAATCGATCTTCTATCAACTACTTTTTTAACACCACCTTGCATTTGTGTTTTAGCAAACACCAAATGTCTTGGAGGATAACGTCGCTGTCTATTTTTTAAATTGTTTTTTATAAGTTCTTTAGATACTTTATTTGGGCTTACTGATATTTTATCACCAGGTTGACATTGAAAACTTGCGATTGTTACTAATTTTTGGTTTACCTGGATGTGTCCATGTGAGACTAGCTGACGAGCAGCTAGTATTGTTCTTGAAAGGTTAAGACGGTAAACGATAGTATCTAATCTCATTTCTAGCAGTTGAAGAACAATTAATCCTGTAGATCCTTTAATTCTTCTAGCTTCTTTTATATATCTAAATAATTGTTTTTCTGAAACCGAATAATTAAATCGTAACTTTTGTTTTTCTTCAAGTCTCATACGATATTCGGATAAACGAACACGCTTTCTTGGATAACTATGTTGACCCGGTAAACTGTTTTGTCGTTTTCGGCTTCTAATTCGTTTTTTAGTTAAATCATCCAGTCGAATACCTAGCCGCCTTTGTAGTCGTACTCGTGGACCGCGATATCTAGACATAACTCAAATACTCCTTTTTTAATAATTCTACAAATTTTAGATTACCAAGAACAAAAAATTTCGTCAAATATTTTTAAAGCATTTATAATAAATTAGTATAAAAATAAATAGATAAACAAAATTAGGCGAGCGTAGCCAAGTGGTCAAGGCAATGGGTTGTGGTTCCGTCACTCGCGGGTTCGATTCCCGTCGTTCGCCCTCTCTGTTCTTTTAAGTATATTTAATCTATTGATTTAAAATAATTTAATTAAGTTGATTTTTAACAATCTATTATTTAGAATATTACAAATGTATTAAAAACTGGAGGTCTTTTTAATATGGAATCAAAACTTATATTTTCAGATAAATATCTTTTAAATGATTACTTACGACTATTGTATTTGACCCTTTCAGATAAAAATAAAATAAAATCTTCTATTCAAACTGCTGTACAATTAAGATTTACAAATAAAAAATATTTAGTTCGCCTTTATAAAACACTAATTCGTATAGATTGTCTTAACAATCTTTTGAATTACCATATAGTTCTTTCTTATTGTTTATTAAAAAAGTACATTATTACAAATCTTCCGTGGATTTTTAATATTAGCTTCAATTTAACTAATCTTGCCTTTTTTTTGTATCATTCATTATATATAATTAGGGCTATATTTTCGTTAAAAATGCTGATCGATTGGTTTCCGATTAGAAATTGGGAGCGTGCATCTCCTTTAAAACGATTTTTACGACGTTCAACTAACCGGTGGACTCGACCACTTGAGGATTATATGCCTTCTATACTTGCTTGGATACTTATAATGGATTATTTACCTAAACTTTTCAATTTTTTAAAGCTTTTTTATATAACAAACGATTTAACAAATTTTCCAACCAACTATAATTTTGAAGAAATTGTAGAATTTGTACTCGAATCAAAGCTACATACTTTTGGACGAAAATTGATTTAAAATTAAATAATATAAAAGATTAAAAATTTATTATTTATCCATTTGTAAGTTTTTATATGTTAAAAATTAGATTGAAAAGATGTGGTCGAAAAAAACGACCTAGTTATAGAATTGTGCTAGTTCCAAGTCAATGGAGACGTGATGGTAAGTTTATCGAAGAACTAGGGTTTTACGACCCTATAACTAATCAACTTAAATTGAAAACTGATCAAATTTTAAGCAGATTAAAAACAGGTGCTCAACCATCCCCAACTGTCAAAAATTTTCTAAAAAGATCAGGTGTAAAGTTACCTTAAATTTTTGAAATAATTAAAATGATTTTTTTATCAAATCCCCTCTTAAAATTTTAGGAGAAAAGAATGGATATTCTTGCACTAGGTTGGTCAATGGTACTAGTTGTATTTACATTTTCATTGGCAATGGTAGTTTGGGGTAGAAACGGATTCTAATATTTCCGTAATTGTAAAATATGTACCACTTTAAGTGAAAACATTAATATGACTGAGATTTTAAATGTAGGAATTCTTGCTTTAGTTATTACATTATTTGGTTTATCATTAGGATTTGGTTTATTACGTATTCAAGAACGTTGATCTTAGAGTAATAATTAGATATGATCCTGTATATTATATAGTTTAAATAACAATAAGTTACCAGGATCACGTCAAATTTATGAAACTTAATGAAGCTATTTGTCTACTAAATGGTATAAGCTTAATAGCGTTAATTTTCATTCGAACGCCATTAAAGATGGCTCGAATAGAAACAAATACAAACCAAGCTCTAGATAATACTATAATAACTTTTACCGTCTTATATATAGGTATAATCCTAGGATTAAAAACTTGGTAAATCATTTATTTTTAATATGTCAAACAATTAACGTAATTTTAGAATTAAAAAAGTGTTTTAATCTATTTTTAGACTATTGACATATAATATATACAGAAGGCGGGGTAGAGCAGATTGGTAGCTCGTCGGGCTCATAACCCGAAGGACAGTGGTTCGAGTCCACTCCCCGCTAGTGAAATTAGTATTCGGCTCTTGATCAAACTGCAGGTCCTTGATAGTTCTAAGTATCCAACGATTTAATCAACTCAAAGATGTTGCAGAAAGATGTACTTGATCCAAAATTTGGTGATTTTCCAAGTTTTGAAGGTTCAACTGGTGGATGGTTAAGAAATGCAAAAGTTGAAGAAAAATATGCTATTATATGGCAAAGTAAAGAACCTCATTTCTTTGAGCTTCCAACTGGTGGAACAGGAAAAATGAATTCTGGTAAAAACCTTATATATTTTGCTAGAAAAGAACAGTGCCTAGCATTAGGTGCACAACTTCGAGGATTTAAAATCTCAAATTATAAAATCTTTAGAATTTATCCACCATTAGACATAGCCTTACTTCATCCTTTTGATGGTGTTTTCCCAGAAAAAGTTAATCAGGGGCGTTTACCTGTAGGTAAAAGAGATAGTTCGATTGGAGGAAATCCAAATCCTTCTACCTTGAAATTTAAAACCTCAAGTAACTAGTAAATTTTCTACCGAGTTTAGATCTTGATCATAATCGATTAAGCTCTGGGAGGGGTGGCAGAGTGGTTTATCGCATCTGACTTGAAATCAGAAGAACTTTACGGTTCCGTGGGTTCGAATCCCACCCTCTCCTGCTCTTATGGCGTAATCAAAATAAACTTTTGATATTTCGTGTAGATATTTTAACAGTTTGGCATTAAGAGGTTTAATTCTTAATTAAAAACTAGATCATTTCGATCTGTGTACTTTAAATTCAAAGATATAGTTATGCTAGCACTAAAAATTGCGGTCTATACAGTTATCAGTTTCTTTGTATATTTATTCTGGTTTGGATTCATTTCTAATGACCCTTCTCGTAACCCATCTCAACGTGCATAATTGTTGGAGATAGACCAAGCAAGACTACAAAATATGTAAAATTTTTCCTATTTGAAATAAATTTAAGTAGGAAAATTATACTTCTTGTTAAAAGTATCGGTTTCGGGCAGTTAGCTCAGCGGTAGAGCATCTGCCTTACAAGCAGATGGCCACAGGTTCAAATCCTGTACTGCCCAAGTAAAGGGCTCATCGTCTAAGGGATCAGGACAGAAACCTTCTAAGTTTCTAATGTAGGTTCGAATCCTACTGAGCCTATTAGTAAATTTTTTTAATCGAAGTTATGTTTTTGAACTTATATATAAATAGTTATAAAAGTAGTTTACTAAAGAATTTTTTATGAATGTAAAAAATTTATCTATACAACAAACTTAAATTTAAAAGTAAACTCTTTTAAAGGAGCTAAAACTAATGAAATTAGCAGTATATGGAAAAGGTGGAATTGGTAAATCTACAACTAGTTGTAATATTTCAGTAGCTTTAGCGCAACGAGGTAAAAAAGTACTTCAAATTGGTTGCGATCCAAAACATGACAGTACCTTTACATTAACAGGATTTCTTATACCTACTATTATTGATACCCTACAAGTTAAGGATTATCACTATGAAGATATATGGCCAGAAGACGTAATTTATAAAGGGTTTGGTGGAGTTGATTGTGTAGAAGCTGGTGGTCCGCCTGCTGGTGCTGGTTGTGGTGGCTATGTTGTTGGAGAAACAGTTAAATTACTAAAAGAATTAAATGCATTTGATGAATATGATGTTATTTTGTTCGATGTTTTAGGTGATGTTGTCTGCGGAGGATTTGCAGCACCACTTAATTATGCGGATTACTGTTTAATCGTAACGGACAATGGATTTGATGCACTTTTTGCAGCAAATAGAATTGCAGCTTCTGTTCGTGAAAAAGCCCGTACTCATTCTTTGAGATTAGCTGGATTAATAGGAAATAGAACTGCAACACGTGATTTAATTGATAAATATATCCAATCGGTTCCTATGCCTGTGTTAGAAGTATTACCTTTAATTGAGGATATCCGTATTTCTCGGATTAAAGGTAAAACTTTATTCGAAATGGCTGGTGTAGATGAAAAATTAGTTTACATTTGCGAATATTATTTAAATATAGCGGATCAACTTATTGCTCAACCTGAAGGAGTTGTTCCACGTGAATCTCCTGATCGTGAACTATTTACTCTGTTATCTGATTTTTATTTAACTCCGAACAATCAAGATGATCTTTCACTTGATGTAGATATCTTAAATTAATATAAATTTTCTATAATTAACATAATTTAAATTATCATAGTTATTAAATGTCTATTCAATCAACGGAAATAAATAAACCTTTATCTTTTGAATGTGAAACTGGTAATTATCATACATTTTGTCCAATAAGTTGCGTTTCTTGGTTATATCAAAAAATTGAAGATAGTTTTTTTTTAGTAATTGGAACAAAAACCTGTGGATATTTTCTTCAAAATGCCTTAGGAGTTATGATTTTTGCAGAGCCTAGGTATGCAATGGCGGAACTTGAAGAAGCCGATATTTCTGCTCATTTAAGCGATTATGCTGAGCTGAAACGGCTATGTCAAGTAATTCAAAAAGACAGAAATCCTAGTGTTATCTTTTGGATTGGAACTTGTACAACAGAAATTATAAAAATGGATTTAGAAGGTATTGCACCAAAATTAGAAGCCGAACTAGGCATACCCATTATTGTTGCAAGAGCCAATGGTTTAGATTATGCATTTACACAAGGTGAAGACACTGTATTGGCGGCATTAGCACAATCTTGTCATTCTAGGGTTGAAAAGTTAAAATCAGAGTCATCTAGAAATTCTAATCCAAGATTAATTCTATTTGGTTCAATACCCGATCCCATTGTAAAAGAATTAACAATAGAACTTGAAGAATACGGTGTCAAAATAGGTGGTTGGTTACCAGGTAAACGTTATACTGAACTACCTCAATTAGCAGATGGTGACTTTGTTTGTGGTATACACCCTTACTTAAGTAGAACCGCAACAACGTTAATGAGAAGGAGAAAATGTCGCCTAATAGGAGCCCCATTTCCTATAGGACCTGATGGAACAAAAGCCTGGATTGAAAAGATATGTTCGGTTTTAAATTTGTCATCTAGCGGTTTAATTGAAAAAGAAGAGAAAGTTTGGAAAAATTTAAAACCTTTAACTGATAAATTAAAAAACAAATCAGTTTTTTTTATGGGTGATAATCTTTTAGAAATTTCTTTAGCTCGTTTCTTAATTAGATGTGGAATGATTGTTTATGAAATAGGTATACCTTATTTGGATAAACGTTATCAAGCAGCAGAGTTAGCCTTATTAGAAAAAACTTGTTTGGAACAAGGTCAATTTATTCCTATGATTGTTGAAAAGCCAGACAATTATAATCAAATTGATCGTATAAAAGACTTGCAACCAGATTTAGTTATTACAGGAATGGCTAATGCTAATCCACTGGAAGCTAGAGGATTACGAACTAAATGGTCAGTAGAGTTCACTTTCGCACATGTACATGGTTTTAAAAATGCTCATAATATTTTAGAGCTGATTAGTAGACCTTTAAGACATTTACCAAAATTTGAAGATCAATTATTGGAATATGCTACTAATTAATTTAAAGTGGTAAACCTGTAAATTATTGAAATATTAAAAATAATATAAGTTAGCATCCATAAACAAACTTTTTTAATAAAAAATAAATAAGGAGGAAATATGGTTTTGTCCATTCTCCCATTAACCCCCCTTTATCATAAATGAGGTTTACCATCTTAGTGGATAAGAGCATCGGATGTCATCCCCCATCTTTCTTGAATTGGTTATCCTATTTTACTTATCTACGGGTCGTAATTCTCCCTATTAGCTTATTCGCGAAGTCTGTTATTATGACCGCTACATTAGAAAGAAGAGAAAGTACTAGTCTATGGGAACGTTTTTGTTCATGGATTACAAGTACTGACAACCGTCTATACATTGGTTGGTTTGGTGTATTAATGATCCCTACTTTATTAACTGCAGTTTCTGTATTCATCATCGGCTTCATCGCTGCTCCACCAGTAGATATCGATGGTATTCGTGAACCAGTTTCTGGATCTTTATTATACGGAAACAACATCATTTCAGGTGCAATCGTACCTACTTCAAACGCTATTGGTATGCACTTATACCCAATCTGGGAAGCTGCATCTGTAGAAGAATGGCTATACAACGGAGGACCTTACCAATTAATCGTTCTTCACTTCTTAATTGGTGTAGCTAGTTACATGGGACGTGAATGGGAGCTTAGCTACCGTTTGGGGATGCGCCCTTGGATCTTCGTTGCATTCTCTGCTCCAGTAGCAGCAGCATCAGCTGTATTCCTAATTTACCCAATCGGACAAGGAAGCTTCTCTGATGGTATGCCTCTAGGAATTTCTGGTACGTTCAACTTCATGCTTGTATTCCAAGCTGAACACAACATCCTTATGCACCCATTCCATATGCTTGGTGTTGCTGGTGTATTTGGTGGATCTTTATTCAGTGCTATGCACGGTTCTCTTGTAACTTCAAGTTTAATCCGTGAAAGTAAAGAAGGTGAATCTACTAACTACGGATACAAATTCGGTCAAGACGAAGAAACTTACAACATCGTAGCTGCACACGGTTACTTTGGACGTTTAATCTTCCAATACGCGAGCTTCAACAACTCACGTAGTCTTCACTTCTTCCTTGCAGCTTGGCCTGTAATCGGAATCTGGTTCACAGCTCTAGGAATCAGCACAATGGCATTCAACCTAAATGGTTTCAACTTCAACCAATCTATCGTTGATAGCCAAGGTCGTGTAATCAACACTTGGGCTGATATCCTTAACCGTGCAAACCTAGGTATCGAAGTAATGCACGAACGTAACGCGCACAACTTCCCATTAGACCTTGCGTCTGCTGATGTTCTTCCAGTAGCTGTAAGCGCGCCATCAATCGCTGCTTAATAACTACTTGAACTAATCTTTTTAGATATTGATAGAATTTTTCTATCAATATCTAAAAACAATTATTTTTGAAAACTAAATTTTTTATTTTATTCTACATAAGGTATTTCTCAAAAAAACAATAAAAATTTTTGTAAGAAACCTCAAGTACATAATATAATTTTTATGTACTTAAAGTTCCAAATTTATTAAAAATTCATCTCTGCAGCTTGAACTTTTTCGAATTGTTTTTTCTTCAATACAAGCATTATTTGACTTAGCATTGTAAGAACAGAGAATCCAATAAACCCGATAATACGATTAGGATCTTGTAAAACAATTTCACGTTCTGTTTGTCCAAAACCACCAACATTAGGATCAAGTGTAAGTTGTTGATCTTGACGAACTAAATCACCTTTTTTAACAGTAATACTGTATTCCGTAGGTATTGATTGTTCTACAACTTTTCCATTTGTATCTTCAATTTTAACAATAATACCTTTTTCGTTTTCATCAATACTAGTTATCTTTCCGCCACCTTTGGCTAACAAAGCATTATTATTTGTTTTATCCCCAGTTGGATTAACTTGTGCACGACCACGATTTCCACCAACATACAGAGGATACTTTAAAAAATAGATACCTTTATCCTTTTTTGGATCGGGACTTAAAATTGGGAAAGTTATTTCCTGATTTTTTTCACCTGCAATTGGTCCAACTACAAGAATATTCTCTTGTTTTGGACTATATGGCGTAACATAAACTGACTTTGTTTTTGCTTTTAGTTCTTCTGATAAAGTATTTTTTGGAGCGAGTTTGAAACCCTCAGGTAGAACTAAAACTGCACCCACATTTAAACCGCCTTTTTTACCATTTCCTAGAATTTGTTTTTGAGCGGTATCATAAGGAATTTTTACAACGGTCTCAAAAACTTCATTTGGTAAGACTGCTTGTGGTGCTTCCAATTCAACTGGTTTTTGCGCTAGATGGCAATTTGCACACACAATACGACCATTCGCTTCACGGGGGTTCGGATAAGCTTGCTGAGCATAAATTGGGAATGCATCTGCTGAAGTAATGGAATTTGGAAGTTGTGCAAATAATAAACCAGTATAAAAACAAGTTGCTATAACACTTTTCCAAATAACTTCAATAACCTTTTTTTTCATTTTAACAACATGCATCATCAAAGAAAAATAAACAAAATTTTCAAGTACTAAAACGTAATAATTTCAAATTCAACGAAGAACAGCAATTTTTTCTAATGCTAAAACGAGACCTGTTCCTAAACAATAAATTAAAACTATTGCGCTTGCAAGAATTGTTTGGGTTATCGGATCTGTTGATGGAGTTAAAAAAGCTCCAATTATAGTTGCACCCAAAAGAATATACTTTCCAAGTTGAACATAATTACGACTATTTGCAATTCCTAAAAAACTTAAAATCAATTGTAAAATAGGAATCTGAAATGTTAAAACAGCTGATAAATATAAAATCAACGATAAGCGTGAATAGTCTTCAAACGACCAAAGAGGTTCTAGCAATTCTTTTGTGTATGTTAAAAAGAATGTTAACGTTGTTGGAATTAATATTTTATTTGCATAAATAATTCCAGCTAAGAAAAGAAAAGCAGAAATGATAAATAAAGATATTATTGCTTTTCTTTCTCTTGGGATAAAAGCTGGAAGAAAATAACAAAGAATTGAAATAGCTATAAATGGACTTGTTAATAACAACGATGTGTAAAAGCTAAGTTCTAAGCTAAGTATTAAATATTTTTCAGGGGAAGGTTGAAAAAATTTTACCCCTTCTATAGAATGTTGAATAAAAAAAGTAATAAAACGAATATTAGTAAGGCAAATTACTAAAAGGATACTTAATAAACAGATTATTTGTAAGAATCGATCACGAAATTCCTGACTATGATCACTAAAACTTAGGTAAATCCGTTTTGATAGCTTGGTATTTAAGCGATCTCGTTTAAATTTGAATCGCATATCGTGAAAATTCTAGGCTTAAAAATAATTTGTTGTTTAGGATTTCGATTTATTAAATTTGGCTTGAATTTGCTGAGAAAGCTAAAGCTTGATATCTTGCTAATGTACGTCTAAAGTTAATAGTTGCTAACAATCGATCTTTAGGGTTTGTAGCTTTTGTGCAAGCTTCTGTAGCTTCCGTTAAAGCTTGTTTTGCTTGATCAAGTGTAATTCCACCAAGATCTTGTATTTCTTCTAATATTCTGACAATTAGTACTAATTCGTTATTGTTGACTTTAGCAATACCATCTACAATGATTATTGGTAACCAACGCCCATCAATTTTTAATCGTACTACACCCGTTTCTAAACCTGTTAAAATAGGTATATGATTAGGTAATATCCCTATTTCACCACTTAATGTAGGCAAAACTGCTTGTTGAACTTTATGTTCAACTGTTCGGTTTGTTGCTATGATTTTTGTTTTCAAAAGCATTATTGTGAGATCCTTAATCTTTCAATTTTTGAGCTTTTTCTTCAACTTCTTCTACCCCACCAACTAAATAGAAAGCTTGTTCTGGAAGTTGATCAAGTCGCCCACTTAAAATTGATTCAAACCCTTCAATTGTTTTAGATAATGGAACATATTTACCAGATAAACCTGTAAATACTTCCGCAACAAAGAATGGTTGAGATAAAAATCTTTCAATTTTACGTGCACGTGCTACTACAAGTTTGTCTGATTCTGATAACTCATCAATTCCTAAAATTGCAATAATATCTTGTAATTCTTTGTATCTTTGTAAAGTTTTTTTAACATCTTGCGCAATTTGGTAATGTTTCGATCCAACGATAGATGGCTCCAACATTGTTGATTTTGATGCTAGTGGATCTACAGCGGGATAGATACCTTTTGCCGCAAGGTTTCTTGAAAGCACTGTAGTTGCATCTAAATGAGCGAATACAGTAGCTGGTGCCGGGTCTGTTAAGTCATCTGCAGGTACATATACAGCTTGAATAGAAGTAATAGAACCGCGAATTGTTGAAGTAATACGCTCTTGTAAACCACCCATTTCCGTTGCAAGAGTTGGTTGGTAACCTACCGCTGATGGTACACGTCCAAGTAATGCCGATACTTCAGAACCAGCTTGTACGAAACGGAAAATATTATCCACGAAGAATAATACATCTTGATTTTGAACATCACGGAAGTATTCAGCCATTGTTAACGCACTAAGTGCAACACGCATCCTTGCCCCTGGTGGCTCGTTCATTTGACCATATACCAAAGCTACTTTTGATTTAGAAAGGTCAGAAGAGACAATTACACCAGATTCTAACATCTCCGCATATAAGTCATTCCCTTCACGTGTTCTTTCTCCAACACCTGCAAATACTGATACACCACCATATGCTTTTGCAACGTTATTAATTAATTCCATAATCAATACCGTTTTGCCCACGCCAGCACCACCAAATAAGCCAATTTTACCACCTTTTCTATAAGGAGCTAGTAAATCAAGAACTTTGATACCTGTTTCAAAAATAGAAGGGCGAGTTTCAAGTTCATAAAATGGAGGTGATGATCTGTGAATTGGCCAAGTTTGATCTGGGGCACTAATATCACCGCGATTGTCAATTGGTTGACCTAATACATTGAATATACGTCCTAGTACTTGGTTACCAACTGGAACTGAAATTGCTTTACCCGTATCGTTTGCTGGAAGATTACGAGATAAACCATCTGTAGGATTCATAGCAATTGTTCTGATAACGTTTCCACCCATCATTTGTTGTACCTCAGTAACAACTTGAACAGTATACTTGTCAGTTGTTGAACCTGCACCGCTATTGCTAGTTAAAATTTCAATGGCACGATAAATTTCTGGTAAATCGTTAGCTTCACATTTTATGTCGATAACTGGTCCAATAATCTGTGAAATTTTACCAATAACACGAAGTGGTTGACTTGGTTTGCTTCCCATAGTGCAAATATTTTTAGATAGATAAACAAAAATAAACCAAGTTTCTAATTTCTTAAAGTTCGTTAATTTAAAATAAAACTACGTCAGATCTGGAGATTTACGTCCAGTAGTAATAAGCCAGTTTTCTGCTTCTATATAGTTATTTGGTGCTAGACGAATTGCTAATTGCCAGTACTTAGCAGCTCTTGCAAAAAGTTTTGTTGCTAGTTCTGATTCATTCTTTTCTGCAGATTTCATCCCTTGATAATGATAAATAACAGCACTGTTATTATATGCTTGAGATAACTTCTTATTAAGAGCAATAGCCTGATGATAATAATCTAATGCAATTGAGTACTCACCATTATTTGAGTAAATTAATCCAATATTATATAATATATAGCTCCTATCAATTGGATCCTCTTCTAATTTTAAAGCTTCGTAATAACTTTCTAAAGCTTCGGCGTATCTCCCAGAAGATTGAGCTGTTAAGCCTTCTTTATAGTAGTTAAAAGCTTCTTTTTCTTGACGACTTGCTGGTAAGATTTTAACTACACTTTCAGCTAATATCGTAAAAGTTTTATCAATAAAATTGTCGTTTTGTTGAAAGCGAGGCATTGTCTAAATTTCCTAAAAAGATTTATATTGGTTTTTTTGGAACAAAAGGAAAAATACCTAATATTCTTGCTTGTTTAATAGCTTTTTTTACACGATTTTGTTGATTACGTGTCAGGCGTGTAGAACGTCTTGCTAGTATTTTTCCATAGCTCGTAGTAAACGATCGTAATAATGCTAAATCTTTATAATCGATAGGACGATCTAAAGAGATTGGAGATAATTTACGTTTTGATTTTGACATGATTCTTTATTTTGTTTCTCGAAATAATTGGTGTTTACGACAATATTTACAAAATTTTTTTAATTCTAGACGACTAGAAGTATTTCGTCTATTTTTAATTGTTGAATATCTTGCTACACCTGAGGAATTTACATTACCTCCCTGTTTAGCAAGAGTTCGACAATTAGTACACTCTAATGATATAATAATTCGACTTCCTTTCATAAAATAGTTTAAACTTCCTTTTAATTATCTAAGATATAGTATTTATTTTAGTATACTATTATAATTAAAAAAATGCAGATTGAAAACGTACAAAATTTTTATTTCTTAATACTAAACATCTTGATTTTTAAAGTTAAGACAAATTTTTGTACAAAAAATATTTTTGGCTGTGATTTGGTATAATAATCTGAGATAAAATAGTAAAACAAAAATTTATATGGCCAATCTAAAATCTTCAAAAAAACGAGTCCTAATTGGTATTAGAAACGCTGCAGTTAATCGGGTTTATAAAACGACAATCAAAAACTTAGTAAAACGATATCGACAAACTATTAAGCTTTATTTGATTGATAGAAACTCAGAAAAATTTCAAGAGCTTAAAGGCTTAGTTAATATTTTATATAGTCGTATTGATAAAGCAGCCAAAAAGAATGTATTTCATTCAAATAAATCTGCACGTCAAAAATCACGAATTTTGACTAATCTTAAAAAATTAAATATTCCCTCAGTTTTTAGTAAATAAAAATTTTTCCATCTTCATAATAATGAGGATGGAGGAAAAATTATAAAAATTAAGATTTAAAATATATATGGACCATCTTTTTTTAAATTTTATTCCGGATTTGATGGAAATCCAGAAAACTAGTTTCTGTTGGTTTCTTAGGAGTGGATTAATTGAAAATCTAGATAAACTTTCTTGGCTTGCGAATTCAGTTGAAAATTATGAAATAAGGTTTTTTTCAAATGAATTTTACTTTGAATATCCAATTTCTGACATTTTAGATTGTAGATTAAAGCAAAGAACTTATAACATTAGACTTGTTATACCTGTAGAAATCGAAGATAAAAAATTAGACTTAACTCATTTTGAAGAGCTTTGTTTATGTGAACTTCCACTAATGACGCCAAGGGCAACGTTTATTATCAATGGTTGTGAAAGAACAATCGTTGGACAGCTTGTTCGTAGTCCAGGAGTCTATTACCAATTAGAGTACAGAAACAATAAAATCTTCAAAATGGAAGCAACTGTACTAGCTAACCAAGGTTCATGGGTCTATTTCGAAATGGATGAAGAGAATCGATTGTGGATAAAAACTGATAGGATTGATCGTATACCGTTTCCTATAATTTTGTCATCGTATTCTGATCAACAAAATTTAATCCAACAATTAGATTACCATCTGTATTTTGAATATCTTTTAAATTTTCCTGAATTATATCCTCTGGATCTTGAAGATTTTGAAGAAGCTTGGTCAAATCTTTCAGAAGAGATTTTTGACGAAACAAAATATAACTTAGGAAAAGTTGGTCGGCAGAGATTAAATAATAGACTCCACTTACATCTTCCTTTAAATACCTTAACTTTAACTATTCGTGATTTAATTGAAATTCCAAATTATATGCTTGAATTGCGATTCAGTTTTGCTCAATCAGATGATATTGATAGTTTACAGAATCGACGAATTCGTTTTATTGGTGAATTATTGCAAACTCAAATATCTCAAGCTATAAGTCGTTTTTCACTTAGTTTAGCTGAAAAATTAGATTTCACTACAACTTTTGATCTTACAACAATTACAGAATTAATTTATCCATTACCACTTCAATCAACAATCGATGAATTTTTTGCAACAAATCCATTATCTCAATATTTAGATCAAATAAATCCATTAGCAGAACTTGCCCATAAACGCCGTGTAACTGTTCTCGGTCAGGGAGGTATTTCAAATGAAAAAACAAGTTTAGCTATACGTGATATTCATCCAAGTTATTACGGTAGACTTTGTCCAATTGATACACCAGAAGGTGAAAACGCTGGTTTGGTTGCTTCTTTAGCAACATATACAAAAGTTAACTCACAAGGTTTCTTGGAATCTCCTTTCTTTGTTTTAAAAAAAGGACAAATCATTGATTTAAATTATTTAAATGCAGAAAAAGAAAATGATCAATTAATTGCCATGGGAGAATGTCGAATTAATTCACTAGGACGTTTAATGGCAAAAAAAACTGGTACAAAATTAAATGAAGAATTTGAAATAAGTGAGACAGACTATCTTAATTTTCTCGCTTTTTCACCACTTCAAATCTTTTCTCCTGCTATTGGATTAATTCCATTTTTAGAACATGATGATGCCAATAGAACTCTAATGGGGGCACATATGCAGCGTCAAGCCGTTCCTTTGCTTCGACCACAGAAGCCTATTGTCGGAACAGGGATTGAATTTCAATTGGCAATTGAATCTGGGTTTTTAGTTATTGCTTATGCTAATGGTCGCGTATCTTCAGTATCATCGAATAAAATTGAAATTCAAGATAAGTTTGGAAAAGTAATTATTTATTCACTAGAAAAATATATAACCTCTAATCAAGATACTTCATTAAGTCATAAACCTATTGTTTGGATGGGTGAAAATATTGATAAAGGTCAAGTAATTGCTGACGGACCAGCAACAGATGAAGGTGAACTATCTTTAGGTAAAAACGTTCATGTGGCTTATATGCCTTGGGCTGGTTACAATTATGAAGATGCTATTGTAGTAAGCGAACGTTTGGTTTATGAGAATATTTTCACCTCAATACATTTAGAAAAATTTGACTGTATAGTTGAGGATGGAGACCCAAACTCTGAAATAGTTACAAGAGATTTGACAGGTGTACATCCGCATACAATTCGCTATTTAGATGAAAACGGTTTAATTTATAAAGGAGCTTATGTTCAACCGGGCGACATATTAGTTGGTAAATTAACACCACGTAAGGGTGTGGACGAACCTTATAATAGGCTTCTAGCTGCAATATTTGGAACAAACGCGTTGATGAAAGAGGCTTCTTTACGTGTACCTCTAGGAATTACTGGACGTGTTATGGATGTAAAAGTTTTGACACCAAATTTGATTAGTGATTTACCTGCAAATACTCTTTATTTGATTGAAATTTTCTTAGCTCACGTTAGAAAATTACAAGTAGGAGATAAGATGTCTGGTCGGCATGGTAATAAAGGTGTAGTCTCAATAATAGCACCGCGATCAGATTTACCTTTTTTAGCAGATGGAACAATAATAGATGTTATTTTAAATCCATTAGGGGTTCCATCGAGGATGAATGTTGGGCAATTGTTTGAGTGCTTGTTGGGATTTGCTGGTGATAAATCCAATTCACGGTATAAAGTATTTCCTTTCGATGAAATGTATCAAAAAGAAGCTTCTAGACTTTTAGTTTATAACCAACTTTATCATTCAGTTAAAAGGCCTGATGTTTGGGCAAAAGATCCAACAGCTATTGGAAAAATGTTACTGTGGGATGGAAAAACGGGTGAAAGGTTTGAAAATTTAATTACTGTTGGTAAACCTTATTTATTAAAGTTAATTCATCTTGTTGATGATAAAATACATGCTCGAGCAATAGGTCCTTATTCTGTTATAACTCAACAACCACTTGGAGGTAGAGCCCGAGAAGGAGGTCAACGTTTTGGTGAAATGGAGGTTTGGGCATTAGAAGCTTATGGTAGTGCGCATGAACTACAAGAATTGTTAACACTTAAATCTGACGATACAAAGGGTCGAATGGCAACTTATAGTTCAATTCTTTGGGGTGAAAAAATACCAAAACCAGGTGTACCAGAAGCGTTTAGAGTTTTACTTCGCGAACTCCAAGCATTAGCAATTGATATTCAGACTTTAAGATTTTATCCTACAAGACCAAGAATAGAACCTTCAATAAAATTAATAAAAATTTAGCTTTTAATTAATAATTACCTCCATTAAGGTCAAAAAATGAACGTAAAAAAATCATTTTCTAAACATCGATATTTTAAACATTTTAGAAAAGTTAATCCACAAAACGTATTGCCTAATCAATTGTATAAAAGATCTTATCAAAAACCTTTATCCATAAGTTCGGAAGTAGAACGTCGCCGATTTGAAATGATCCAAATAAAAATGGCGTCACCAAAAACGATTTTACAATGGAGTGAAAGAAAATTACCAAATGGAGAAATTATTGGGGAAATATTAAAACCCGAAACAATGAATTACAGGACTTATAAACCAGAACCATCAGGTTTACTTTGTCAAAAAATTTTTGGACCAATAACAAGTTGGGAGTGTGACTGTAATTTACCTAAACGAGTACCTAAGAACCGTAATAAGCCAGTATATTGTGATATTTGTTGGGTTGAATTAACGGATTCTAGGGTAAGACGACACAGAATGGCTTATATTACACTTAATTTCCCTGCAACACACATATGGTATTTAAAAGGATCCCCTAGCTATTTAAGTATCGTATTAGACATTGGTGTAAGAGAACTTGAAAAAGTAGTATATTTCGAGGAAGGAACAGTTAAAGTTGATGAAGATAACGGTGAAGCTTATTTCGACATTAAAAATGACGAGTTATTAAGTTCCGAACAAATTGATAAAATCCAAGTTTCTAACCAACCTAAATATATTTATGACGGTATTTCAAAAAAAGCTTTAGATAACCATCAAGTTGCTGAAATTTTGGATCAATTCATGCTCGAAAATGAAGGTGAAATTTTTAATGAAAAAGATTTACCAAATAAAACTTTGTCTTCAGAAATTAAAGAAGTTGAGAATAAATCAATTGAATCTAGCTTCTTTAATTTAGATCTTGACATAAGCAATTACATTCCGCCAGATCCTTTAGAACCACTTCTCGGTCCAAATGTGGATCAAGTGGAAGATCTAAACTGGGGTGAAGCTACTTTAAGCTGGGATCCTGACATTGCACTAAAATGTGATAATGACGAAGATAAAGCACAAGGGGCTGAAAGTGTTTTAAGGGCTCTTGAATCAATAAATTTACAATTAAAAATAAAAAATTTAAGGTCGGATCTAATTTTTAGCCCACCCAGTAAACGTGAAAAAATTTTGCGTCGAATAAGAATTCTTGAAGGATTCTATAGCAGTGAAATGCAACCAAGCTGGATGATATTAACTGTATTACCAGTTTTACCTGCTGGTCTTAGGCCAGTTTTTGAATTACCTACTGGTATGTATACCAGTTCAGAATTCAATGAACATTACCGTCTGATAATAACACGAAATAATCGACTAAAAAGATTACAAACGAAAATTGCTCCGTTTTTTCTACTACAAAATGAAAAATTATTATTACAAAGTGCTATTGATGATTTATTGGATAACGGGAAACCTACTCCATTAAATCAAATGATCAAAAATCGTCCTTTACGATGTTTAAGTGATCTATTTTGCGGAAAAGAAGGGAGGTTTCGGGAAAATTTATTAGGAAAGCGAGTAGATTATTCAGGTCGTTCAGTTATTGTTGTAGGCCCGGGCCTTGGTTTAGATCAGTGTGGTTTGCCTTATGATATGGCTATTGAACTTTTTAATCCTTACATTTTACGTTTACTTTCAGAATTTGAAATGGTAGGAAGTTTAACTTCTGCAAGTGAAATGTTATCACATACTACCTTTCCAATTTTGTGGGATATTTTAGATTTTCTAAGTCGTGTTTATTTAATTGTATTAAATCGTGCTCCGACATTACATAGATTTGGGATACAGGCTTTTCAACCTGTAATTACAACAGGACGGGCTATTCAGCTACATCCTTTAGTTTGCCCAGCATTTAATGCCGATTTTGATGGTGATCAAATGGGAGTACATTTACCTTTAACATTAAGAACTCAATCTGAAACATACGATCGATTATTATCTACAAACAATTTCTTATCTTCTGCAACGGGTCGACCTTTATTGACTCCAAGCCAAGATATAGTTTTGGGTTGGTATTATTTAACAGCTTATAATCTTCCAAAAACAAAATCTTCTTATAGCTATTATCAAAATTTCAGGGATGTTATTAAAGCAGCTGAATCAAATAATTTATCAGTACACTCACCAATTTGGGTTAAATACACGGGTCAAATAGTTGGTATTTCAATAAAAAAATCCGAGTTAAGAGGAACTAGGATTTTTAAAGATAAAACAACTTTAGAAATTTACGATGAAATTCAAATAAGGAGAACAGAAAACGGTATTATATTGACATGCTATATTTTAACTACTCCAGGTCGTATTGTATTAAATGAATTAATTGCTGCTGCAATTTATGCTAAACCATTAAATTAAAATTTGAATAGTCTTTCAAGAATTTATTTAATTTTTAAATAACATTAACTATCTATATGAAGACCTTAAAAACTAATTATTTTAATAAATTTGTATCACACTTTTATTCAAGAACAAAAGGCAATAGGCTTTACGCTTTATTAAATTATTCTGATGATAAATCTTCTAAAAGCAATAAACATTCAATAAACTTTGTTTTTGTAAATCAAGCAATGACAAAAAAAGAAGTGGAAAATATTTTAGATTGGATGTTTCGGAATTTTGGTCTTAGAAAAGCTTGTATTTTAGCTGAATTTTTAAAAGAAGGTGGCTTTAAATATGCTACACAAGGAGGAATCTCTATAAATCTAGAAGATTTAAAAGTTCCATCAGCTAAACAAGATGTAATGATAACAACTCAAAAACAAGTTGATCAAGCAGAAAAACTTTATGAGCGAGGTGAAATGACAATTTCCGAGTGGTTTCAGAAAAGAATATCTTCTTGGAATATTGCGAGTGAAAACTTAAAAAGTGAAATTGTCAGATTTTTTGAAGAGAATGATCCCTTAAATCCACTTTATATAATGTCTTTTTCTGGTGCACGAGGTAATTTATCCCAAGTTCGTCAGTTAATAGGAATGCGTGGATTGATGTCTGATCAAAAGGGTGAAATGATTGGTGCTGCAATTCAAGCTAATTTTCGTGAAGGATTAAGTGTAATCGATTTCCTTATATCGTCATATGGAGCAAGAAAAGGCTTAGTAGATACTTCAATTAGAACAGCGGATTCTGGTCATATGACTAGACGCTTAGTTGATGCAGCACATAATATTATTATTTGTCAATTTGATTGTCGAACTTTAGAAGGAATAATCTTAAGTTGTCGAGATTCTATTTTAATAAAAAAACAAAAATTAACTGAGAGGTTAATTGGTCGGGTTTTATCGAAGCCTCTTTTTAACCCGTTAAATAAAAAAATAATTGCAAGTCGAGGTCAAGAGATTGACCACAAGTTAGCAAAATTAATTGATGATTTAAAAATTGATCATATCCAAGTTAGATCACCTTTAACATGTCAATCTTATCACTCGGTATGTCAAATGTGTTTTGGGTGGGATCCCATTCAACCTCGTTTAATTGAAATTGGTGAAGCTATAGGTATTATTGCTGCCCAATCAATTGGTGAGCCTGGTACACAGTTGACAATGAGAACATTTCATACAGGGGGAGTGTTTAGTCGAGAACTTAGTGAACAAATTCGAAGTGAATTTTCTGGGCAAGTTAAATTTCCATTAAATTTAAAAACTAAGTTTATTAGAACATTGGAAGGAGATTTCCATCAATTATTGGAAACAACGTCATTTCTAGAAGTCTTAACATATGAAAATCAAACAGTTCGATTACCAATTAATCGTGATCATCTTCTTATAATAAAAGACAAAGACTTTATAAGAAAAGGTGAAGTCATAATAAATATCACTTCATTTACAACTGAAGATTCAGAGACTGAGGTTCGTAAAACAGTATCAACACCTTTTGCTGGAGAGATTTTTTATGAACCAAGACAAAATTACAATTTCTTTGAATATAACTTTAGGGTTTGGCTTCTTGCTGGTGATTTATTTACATTACCCGCAAATGCAAAATTAGTTAAACAAAGGATCAACAAAAATCTTAATAAACAAAGTTTTGGATTTACAAACTTTGTTGTAAGACAAATTTCAAGAAAACAATCATTTAGTTTTTCTAAAAATTATGATATTGAAAATATTAGTTCTTTTTGTTCCTTAGGAAATATTAATATATTTAAAAATCGAAACCGACAAACTAAATCTGAAGATCGAATTAGATATTTATTATTATTAAATAATAAGAACATTTTAGCATTGACAGAAGATTTTTTACCAACATTTCAAGTCGATTTTAATTTATTTTGTTTGGGAAGATTTTTGAATAAAAATTATCAACTTCCATCAGGTGGTAGTTTAATTAATTTAACATTACAAAATTTACCAAATTCAACATCAAAAATAAAATTTTCTAATTTTATTGAAATTGAGAAAGGTGGCATAATAGCATGGATAAATGAAGATTTATATCCAATTTCAAGGAAAACGACAAAGTATTTAAACCTTGTGGAAGGCAAGATTATAAAAAGGTACGAAAGGGGGATAAAAAATCGAACAACGAGCTATTCCGGGATTTTAAGGGTTATTTCGATTTTTGTAAAATCCCAAAAACGCGATTCTATTTTTATACAAACTGCTTCTGTATATTCGATAAAAAAAAAAATAAACCAAACAAATTCATTGGTAAGCTATTTTGACAAAAGATTTTTTTTTCCTGGTGAAAAATTATTAAATATCATTGAGATAAAAGAAGTTTGTTATTGCGAAATATTTATAACTCAGAAAAAAATCAAATTTATTTTAAGACCAATAACATTATTGAATGTTATTCAATCTAAACACTACAATAGTAGTTATTTAGACTTAAAAGATACAAACATAATTTTAGGAAAAAGGAAATTTTTAACGATTCCACCTAAACAAAGAATTTCGTTTAATCAAGTTAATTATTTAATCGAATCAGGTTTATTTTTATCTTCAACAACTCAACAAGAGACTATAAAAAAAGAAATTTTTACTAATTTATGTTCATCAATAAAAACGAATTTTGAAATAAACTTTTCAAAACGTGAAAGTTTTTCAATAAAACCCCGTTTACCAGATTTAATAAGAAGACAAACAATATTGCTTTCACCACAGATTTCACCTTTTCAATTAGTTGAACCTTATAGTGTTGTATCTACATTGAATAATATCGGAAATTTTTATCCTAATCTGTCGGAAATAAGGTCGCAGTACTCTACACGTTATCGTAAATTACTTGTTATAGATTCGTATCATATAAGAACCGTTTATTCTGAAGAAAATGCTCAAATGAATCTTACAAATTCATTTGTTTTTCCAGATCAAACTATAAACAGTTTTGTTCAAGTTAATAAAGGTGGACAGATCGTCCCTTTTAATGGTTTAGGAATAAAATTTCGTCTAGGAAAACCTTATTTGTTTACAGAAGGTGCAAAACTTTATCGTAATCACGGTGATCTTTTACCAGTTAACACTGTTTTAGGTTTTGTTACTTATAAGATTTTTAAAACGCAAGATATAACACAAGGTTTACCTAAAATTGAGGAGATATTTGAAGCAAGACGACCAGAATCCCCAGCAATAATAGCAAAAAAACCTTGTTTAATTACAAGTATAGATCAAAAAAAATTAAAACATTCAGAAAAAGAAACAGGAACTTTTTTAAGCTTAATAAATTATTCCGGTTATAGTAAAACTATTTCTGAATCAATTTACCATTACTTAAATCTAAACCCTAATTATTTAGATGCACCACTTTACGAATTTATTAATTTAGGTGAAAGATTAGAAAAAGGCAAAATAGATCCTCATGAATTACTTGAGATCTATTTTGATTTTTATTGTTTTCGTGACGCCCACCACAAAGCATGTTTGCGAAGTTTATATCGAATTGCATCCATTTTTTTACATTCAATACAATCCGTTTATAAAGGACAAGGTATAAATATTGCTGATAGGCAACTTGAAGTAATTCTTCGTCAAATGACACGAATGGGAATTATATTTAATCCCGGTGATACACCTCTCTTAGATGGAGAGTTACTTGAGATGACGAGTTTAGATATGTTAAACTGTATGTTAGATAGCAAAAATAAGCGTCAAGTATATTATCGACCTACTATCATAGGTTTAACAAAGGTAGCTTTACAGAGTGAAGGATTCCTATCAGCCTCAAGTTTCCAAGAAACAACAAGAGTATTAACACAAGCAGCAATAGAAGGAAAAAGGGATTGGCTAAGAGGATTAAAAGAAAATGTTATCACAGGTCATTTAATACCTGTTGGAAGTGGTTTATCTACGTTTGCGGATCAATGGATGGTTAAAAACGTTTTCTTGTATGGTCGAACACTAATTTCCAAAAATTTAAGACAAAAAATTTTAAATCGTCAAAAAAAACATAGAAAAAACTTTAAAGGAAATTACTCAAGTCAAAAAAGCCTTGGTGGATTAACAGAGCAAGTTTTATTATCAAGCTCTAAAAAAAAATAGGATTTAACATTTTATTTTAAAATTTAAAGCCAAAAAATCTTTAAAATTAAAAAATTCACACCTAATAGAGCAAAATCTTTATAATAATTAGTATAATAAGATATAAGAATTTAAGTGTTAAAATCTTAACTTAATTAAATATATCATTTATGTTAAAAAAATAAAATAAATAGGATGACAGAATCAAAAAGTCTTATTAATCAACAATTAAAAAATTCAAAAGATAAAATTAAACTTAGATTAAAAAAGTATGCCAAACTCGGTCTTCATTATGGTCATTTAAAGAAAGATTGGAATGCTAAAATGGTAAGATATCTTAATGTGTCGTTATTTAAAGTAGATCCCAAAAAGCATTATATAAAATTAACAACTACAGATCAACAATTACAAAAAGCTAGACTTTACTTAAGAAAAGCTCGCTCAGAAGGAAAAATCATTCTTTTTGTTGGTACCAAAAAACGTATTTCTAAAATTATTAGAAAGCGTGCATTATCTTGTGGAAGCTTCTATATTAATTATCGTTGGTTAGGGGGTATGCTAACAAACTGGCGCACAATAAGAAAACGTATTCGTCGATTACGTGTTCTAGAAATGTTAGAGAAATATCGTATTTTAAATTACTACCCTAAAAAAGAAAGTAGCCGTCTAAGAAGAGAACTATCAAGATTAAAAATTTATTTAGAAGGTATCAAAAAGATGTCTTATTTACCTGATGTAGTTGTTTTTGTCGATCAAAAGCATGAGATGACGGCTATAAAAGAGTGTCGTAAACTACAAATACCTACAATCTCATTAATTGATAGTAATTGTGATCCAGATTTATGTGAAATAGCTATTCCTGGAAATGATGATTCTTTACGTGGTATAGACTATATTTTGTATCGTCTTGCCCAAGCAATAAAGCCAACAAAATTAATCGGACAAACAAATAAACCAACTATAAATTGATATAATAACAAGTATATATTATTAGTTAATTTTTAAAAATAGTACCTCTATATTTAATTTATTTTATAATTAATAAAAAATTTACCTAAAAACTAACAAAAATAAGATTATATATAAAATGTCAATCAAGAAAAGCGACTCTGATTTAGATAAAATAAAAACACTAAGAACAATGACTGGTGCAGGTTTAATGAACTGTAAAGAGGCACTTAAGTTAAAGAATGGAAATATTGATGAAGCTGTTCAATATTTAAAAGAAAAAGGTCTAGCATTAGCTAACAAAAAAAGTAGCAGGCTAGCGAAAGAAGGAAGAATTGAAAGTTATATTCATCACAATTCTAGAATTGGTGCATTGGTTGAAGTAAATTGCGAAACGGACTTTGTTGCTCAGACAGATGAACTAAAAGCGTTTGCAAAAGAAATTGCTCTTCAAGTAGCAGCTTGTGATACTTTACGATATATTAATCGTGAGGATCTTAATGAAGATGAATTACAACAACTTAAAATTGATTTAGGAATAAAAGAATCTGATAAAGGGAGTAATGAAAAATTAAAAGAATGCTTCTTATTGGATCAAACATCCCTAAAAAACTCGGCCCAAACTATTAGAGATCGTTTACAACAAGCAATTGCCAAATTAGGTGAAAATATTAGAATTACAAGATTCGTTCGTTTTGAACTAGGTCAATAATTAACTACTTAGTGATGAATACATTATAATCATCTTTCAGAGAGAAAGTCGTAATTCTTTGTTTAGAATCAATACAAGTAGTATGATAGTATCCTCAAGTACTTTAATTCAGATTGCAGATCTAGAAGTTGGTAAGCACTTCTATTGGGAGGTTTTAGGTTTAAGTTTACATGGCCAAGTTTTTCTTGTAAGTTGGCTTGTTATATTTTTAGTAGTTGGTGCTTCTTTGCTAGGCACATCTAGTATTACAGAAGTTCCAAGAGGTATTTGGCAAAATGCAATGGAAGCGGTAGTAGAATACGTTCAAGATATTGCTAAAAGTCAAATTGGTAAAGACTTTAAGGAATGGGTTCCATTTATCGGAAGTCTTTTCTTATTTATCTTTGTTTCAAATTGGCTAGGTGCTTTAGTACCATGGAAGCTTATCCATTTGCCAGAAGGTGAACTAGCAGCTCCAACAAATGACATTAATACAACTATTTCTTTGGCATTATTAACGTCAGCAACATATTTTTACGGTGGAATTAAAAAGAAAGGTTTTTCTTATTTCGGTAAGTATCTTCAACCGACACCAATTCTACTTCCAATTAATATTCTTGAAGATTTCACCAAGCCACTTTCATTAAGCTTTCGTTTATTTGGTAACGTCCTTGCAGACGAGTTAACAATCTCAGTTCTGACATTATTAGTGCCTGTTCTAATTCCTTTACCAATTATGATCTTAGGACTTTTTGCAGGTTCAATTCAGGCATTAATTTTCGCTACACTTGCAGCGGCTTACATTGGTGAATCTGTTGAAGGTCATCACTAATTAGAAACAATAATGATCTTGGAAACATGTTAATTTTTTAGTTAAAGTTTGTATTAAAGATTTACTCATATGACAGATTCAATCGTTTCGGCAGCTTCTGTAATTGCTGCTGGTATCGCTGTAGGACTTGCTGCTATCGGACCTGGTATTGGACAAGGTAATGCTGCTGGTCAAGCCGTAGAAGGTATCGCTCGTCAACCAGAAGTTGAAGATAAAATCAGAGGTACTTTACTTCTGAGTTTAGCTTTCATGGAAGCTTTAACAATTTATGGTCTAGTTGTTGCACTTTCATTAATCTTCGCCAATCCGTTCACTTCATAAATTCATTCGGAAGGCATGTTATTAACTTTAAGGTTAGAAAAATTGCCTTCCTATAACTAACATTTGAGATAAAAAATTATGAATGACTTTTTATCGAGTTATTTAATAAGCTTAGAAAAAACAGGTGGTCTTTTTGACATTGATGGTACTTTACCCGCATTAATGTTACAATTTGCTATCTTTGTTCAAATATTAAGAATCTTATTATTTCAACCTTTACAAAAAATTTTACAACAACGTGAGGATGAGATTGAAAATAATTTCAAAAACGGTCGAATAAGTCTTGACGATGTTGAAGAGCTTCAGAAGAAAATAAAAAAATTATTAGAGTCAATACGTCGTATTACTTCACTTCGCGTGGAGAGACTTCAACGTAGACTTCAATCCTTATCTTTCCAATCGAAGGTTTCTCTGGAATCTCAACGAGTAGATTTTTACGAGGAAAATTTAAAAAACTACAATCCAATATCAGATGTAGCCTATAACTTAGGAGTTCGAACACTTCAAAGATTAGAATCTTATCTGAAACAAAGATTAATCTAACTTGATGGAGAAAAATAATGGTGGAAGAAAGTGGATTTCATTTAAATACTGATATTCTAGAAACCAATTTAATAAATATTATTCTGCTGATAGCCTTATTAATTTTTTCATTTGCAGAGCCTTTTAAAACAGGTTTAGCACAAAGACAGGCTAGAATTACAGAGAAGTTAGATACAGCAGCTAATTATCTTATTATGGCGAATTTCCGTCATAAAGAAAGTGTGGAAACATTAGAAAGAATCAGAAATTTTGCATTACAAACAAAAAAAGAAGGTTTAGAACAAAAACGTAGATTACTTGAAGAGCAATCCGAACGTTTTTATAAACAGATAAAAGAAGAAATAAGATTAGGTAAAGAACTGTTACTTGAAACTAAACAAGCTGTTGATGGCCTAATTTATGACTCTTATTTAAATTTAGTACTATCTAAATCATCAATAATCAGATAAATATATCAATTTAAGATGAGGTTTAAAATATCTTAAAAGATGAACGAATGCCTAGAAAAATTGACGCAAAGTCGTGAAACAGGTTTGACTTCACTTCGAAACTTTATGAACATGTCAGCCTCTTTAGATCCATATCACTTATATGGTTCCATAAAGATGTTATGGTCATTAACCGAAAAGAGTTTACCACCAGCGAAAACTTTGCCTGTCTCAGTAAAATCAAGTTGGACCGACGCAAAATTCCGCGATTCAAATTTTGAATCCTACATTTCTTTTAGAACAGCATGTGCTAAACAAGACGCCTACGACTATATTGTTTTAGGAGTTTTATTACCTCTATGGTATTCTTGTGAAGAAGACTCTAGCCCAGCTATTAAAGATTGGGTTTATCAAAATTTAAAAAATAGAAGTAAAGCTGGTCTTCCTGTAGTTAATCGACTTTTATTCAAACTTATTAATTTAAAGCACGGAATTAAAGTAATAGATGAATTAAAAGTACCTGCAGGTTATAGTACTGAAAAGAATAGACAAAACCTTGTACAAGAGGTTAATGTTCTAATGACTAAATATGGTGTTGCTGCAAATGAATATCTATTTAGAAAACAAATACCTAGTAAAAGAATTTTAGGTGGGTTCATCTGTCGTCTTGATTCAGCAATCTTTGATCAAACCGCGAACACTCGCCTACATAAAGAAATCATAAAACGACTAGTTAATATTTAACTGTTATAAATAGAAATTTCTACCCAAAGAAGGTTTTTAGGTGTCCACAAAAGAGTTTTGGACCATAAAATTAGGAGAAAAAGTGATTATATCTTTAAATTAATTTTAAGGAAGGATTTTTAATGAGTGATCTAAAAGAGCAAACAAAAAACAACAGCTCAGAGGATTTTGTTAAAGAAACCGGAGTAGTCGTACAAGTAGGTGATGGTATTGCCCAAGTGTATGGTTTCAATTTTGTAACTGTTGGTGAGATTGTAACTTTTAAAGTTGACGATCAAGAATCTACGGTAATTGGTCTTGTTTTCAACTTAGAAGATATGACGACAGGTGTTGTAATTGTAAACGATACTACAAAAATTATTGAGGGAACACTTGTAGAAAGAACGGGTAGAATTGCAACAGTACCTGTAGATGAAAGTCTTTTAGGACGAATTGTCGATCCTTTAATTAATCCTTTAGATGGTAAAGGAGAATTAGATAATTTATCGTCTTCGCAAATGCTAGAACCTCGCGTACCTGGTATTGTAGATCGTCAATCAGTTTGTGAACCATTACAAACTGGATTGATGGCAATTGATGCACTTGTACCAATTGGTAGAGGACAACGTGAGTTAATTATTGGTGACCGACAAACAGGGAAATCAACCGTTGCAATTGATGCAATTATTAACCAAAAAACAGAAAATGTTATTTGTGTTTATGTAGCAGTTGGTCAAAAAGCATCATCAGTAGCAAGTGCCATTCGTACATTAGAAGAAAAGGAAGCATTAAAGTATAGTGTTATTGTAGCTGCAAATGCTAACTCTTCAGCTCCTATGCAATATATTGCTCCTTATGTTGGTGCAGCAATTGCAGAATACTTTATGTATCGAGAACGTCATACACTTGTAATTTATGATGATTTGACAAAACAAGCACAAGCATATCGTCAAATGTCATTATTATTAAGACGTCCACCAGGGCGTGAAGCATATCCAGGTGACGTGTTCTATCTTCACTCTAGATTATTAGAGCGTGCAGCAAAATTAAATAAAACACTAGGTAGTGGTAGTATGACTGCCCTTCCAATTATTGAAACACAAGCAGGTGACGTATCAGCTTATATCCCAACAAATGTGATTTCAATTACAGATGGACAAATCTTCTTATCAGAAGATTTATTTAACGCTGGATTCAGACCTGCAATTAACATTGGTATTTCAGTTTCTCGTGTAGGTTCAGCTGCTCAAACTAAAGCAATGAAACAAGTTGCAGGTACATTAAAACTTGAACTTGCACAATTTGAAGAGTTACAAGCATTCTCGCAATTTGCATCAGATTTAGATCCTGCTACTCAAAAACAACTTGCAAGAGGACAACGTCTTCGTGAAATCCTTAAACAAGCACCAAATGCACCACTTCCTGTTGAATATCAAGTAGCATATATATATGCAGGTGTGCGTGGACATTTGGATCAAATCCCGATCGATAAAGTTACGGAATTTTTACCATACCTTCGTTCATTTATTCAAGAAAAAATGCCAGTTTGTTTTGACTTGATTCGAAATGAGAAAAAATTATCTAAAGAGTTAGATGATGTAATGAAAATTTTAACAGTTGAAGCTGTATCTACTTTCCTTGGTTCTGCTCCTGTTGATATTAAATATCCTGAATTAGCTAATATGCTTAAATCAGCAAAATAGAAACTAACTTACCTGAATTTGTTTGTCTATCATTTTAATATAATAGACAAACAAATTTTATACATAAAAAGTAAGTATAAAGAATAACTTGACATTGTATCAAATTTATTGCAAAATATTCTATATGTTTGCCCCCATCGTCTAGTGGCCTAGGACATCTCCCTTTCACGGAGGTAACAGGGATTCGAATTCCCTTGGGGGTAGAAACGTGAAAGAATAAGCGAGTATAGCTCAGGGGTAGAGCGCAACCTTGCCAAGGTTGATGTCGCGCGTTCAAATCGCGTTACTCGCTCTCCTAAGAAAGAAATATTACTAATTAACTCTGAAATATATTTTTCTAAATTAATTGGTAAATATCTCTTATTTTAAAATACCTTATTAATTTTTTTAATGTAATAAAAGTAAATTAACCTCCTCCAACTACTTGAACTAATTCTATCTTGGTGAAGTTCGATAATTTTAATTTATTAAACTCTGCTTTTAAAATTATTTTATTGTTGCATTCAAAAATGTTTGACGCTATTTCTGACTCACTTATTTTTAAGAAAGATAAGTATTTATCTAAAACAACTTCATAATTTAAAATATATAATTCCCCATTAATTAAAACGCTCACATATTTTTTGTTTTCAAAATTAGATTTCATGTAGAAAAAGTTGTCCCGATTTTGACTAATAAAAAATTATTATTTTCAATTCTATCAGTTATTAATATTTTGAACTGATTTCTTCAAAATCAAGAAATGATTAGTAAAATATTAATAAATTTTATTTTTAATTCTAATATAAAGTAATAACAATAAATACTGTACTAAAATCAAATACAATAAAGAATAGGAGAAGGTAAATTCTCCATTCGGTTTAAACCGACTTTTGCTTTTCAAGTAAATTTGTCCTCTTTTTAAGGAGGACCTTTCTAATTTCCGAGAACGCAACAACCTACTGCTAAATATTAAGGAGTCAGACATGTTTCAATCTGTAGAAGAAAGAACACGAATCAAAAATGAACGTTATGAATCAGGTGTAATCCCTTATGCTGAGATGGGATATTGGGACGCTAACTACACAGTAAAAGATACTGATGTACTTGCGCTATTCCGTATTACTCCACAGCCGGGGGTTGACCCAATTGAAGCTGCAGCAGCTGTTGCTGGTGAGTCTTCAACAGCAACATGGACTGTTGTATGGACAGACTTATTAACTGCTTGTGACGTTTATCGTGCAAAAGCATTCAAAGTTGATACAGTTCCAGGTTCAGCAGATCAATACTTTGGATTTATCGCATATGAATGTGACCTATTCGAAGAAGGATCAATTGCAAACTTAACTGCTTCAATCATCGGTAACGTATTTGGATTCAAAGCAGTAAAAGCTCTTCGTTTAGAAGATATGCGTATTCCTTATGCTTACCTAAAAACATTCCAAGGACCTGCAACAGGTATCGTTGTAGAACGTGAACGTCTTGACAAATTTGGACGTCCATTACTAGGTGCAACAGTAAAACCTAAACTTGGTCTTTCTGGTAAAAACTATGGACGTGTTGTATTCGAAGGTCTTAAAGGTGGTTTAGACTTCCTAAAAGATGACGAAAACATTAACTCACAACCATTCATGCGTTGGAGAGAACGTTTCTCTTACGTTATGGAAGGTGTGAACAGATCAGCAGCAGCTTCAGGTGAAGTAAAAGGTTCTTACCTTAACGTTACAGCTGGTACTATGGAAGATATGTACGAACGTGCTGAGTTTGCAAAAATTATCGGTTCCGTTATTGTTATGATCGACTTAGTAATCGGTTATACAGCTATTCAATCAATGGCTCTATGGTCTCGTAAAAACGATATGATCCTTCACCTTCACCGTGCAGGTAACTCTACGTATGCTCGTCAAAAAAATCACGGTATTAACTTCCGTGTAATTTGTAAGTGGATGCGTATGGCTGGTGTTGACCATATTCACGCAGGTACTGTAGTAGGTAAACTAGAAGGAGATCCTTTAATGGTTAAAGGTTTCTACAATGTATTACTACAAACTAACCTAGAAGTTAATCTTCCACAAGGTATCTTCTTTGAACAAGATTGGGCAGCTTTACGTAAAGTAGTACCAGTTGCATCTGGTGGTATTCATATTGGACAAATGCACCAATTACTTCACTATTTAGGTGAAGATTGCATTATGCAATTTGGTGGTGGTACAATTGGACACCCTGATGGTATCGCATCTGGAGCAACTGCAAACCGTGTAGGTATGGAATGTATGGTTATTGCTCGTAACGAAGGACGTAACTACCTAAAAGAAGGTCCACAAATTTTACGTGTGGCTGCAGAAAGTTGTACTCCATTACGAGTTGCACTTGATCTTTGGAAAGACATTTCGTTCAACTACTCATCAACTGATACAGCTGACTTCGCAGAAACTACTACTAGACAGTAATAGTTAACGAAGTTTTTATTAACTAAAAATTTTTCCAAAAAGGAGCATCTGAAGAGTGAGATTAACACAAGGAGCATTTTCTTATTTACCGGATTTAACTGACGAGCAAATTTTAGCGCAAGTTAAATATATTATTAAAAACGGTTGGGCTGTGAGTATTGAATGGACTGAAGATCCACATCCACGTAATAGCTACTGGGAACTTTGGGGTCTTCCATTATTTGGAATTAAAGACGCTTCAGTAGTTATGTACGAACTTGACCAATGTCGTGCAGCACACCCTACAACTTACGTGAAAATCAATGCTTTTGATGCAGCACGTGGTGTTGAAAGTTGTGCGCTTTCATTCATCGTACAACGTCCTTACGAAGAACCTGGCTTCTACCTAGAAAGACAAGAAGTTGAAGGAAGAAACCTTCGTTACACTATCCACAGTTATGTTGTAACAAAATATCCACCAGGAGAAAGATACGTTTTATAATTTAAAACTTATCTAAATAATTTACGAATCTCTATCTATTTTATAGATAGAGATTCGTAAAAAAACTTTTTATTATTAAGTTAAATAGTTATAATATAATTATTAAGGAAAATTTTAATGTCCTTGGTGATCTATTATTTTGACTTTAGTTTATTATTATGAATTTGCAGGTTCTTAGTCAGCTTATTGCCTTAACTTTTATTTTACTTTCAGGACCTATTATCATTACGGTACTTGCTTTTAAAAAAGCATCATATCTATAATTTATGAAGTCCTTGGTGATCTATCTATTAGATCACCAAAAAGAAAATTAACGACTATATAATCAATTTAGTTTTTCTATGAGGTATATATAAATGTTATTTACCTCATAGAATTTTTACGAAGCGTCAAAAACTTAGCTTGTTGCCCGGCGAAGCTGCTGTAGAGCTACTCGACCAATATTGTAAAGCGCCCAGGACGCTGCTACTAAAACCGGAGTTAACATTATTAAAATTCGTGCGTCCATAAAATTTTGTATTCCTTGATTTAATGATACCAAAAATATACCCATTTAATAACGAGTTTATTTTTAAGTTAGTAACAATACGAAAGCAAAAGAGCTTTTCCTATGACCACCAGTGAGTTGCCTGGGACTCGAACCCAGAACTTTTCGGTTAAAAGCCGAGAACTCTACCATTGAGTTAGCAACTCACCCATATAAATTTTAATATAAATAAAAAAGAAATATAATTGCATTTAAAACTCAAATTTATATAATCTACAATAATTAAAAGTTATTGTAGATTATATAAATTTGACTTATAGGGAAATTTTATTCAAATGAATAATCGCGTGGATCACTATCTGTTTTAGATGTTGATTCGGGCTGCTGATAACGCCGCTCTGCTCTCTGATAAAGATATTCACGTAGTTGCATTATACGTACATACAGTTCTTCTTCACGCTCATAAGCTCTTGCAGCTTCGTAAAACTCATTTATTCTTATTGCGTCTTCTTTTTCACGTCTAATTTCATCTAGTTGATCAAAATAATAAGCAAGAACTTCACGTTCATAGGTACTTATTTTTGGAGCCATAGATGCTAATGTACATGATTCATCTAAAATATCAATTGCTTTATCAGGAAAGAACCTTTCAGGTATATAGCGATCTGCCATTTCCACAATTCTGATTACAGCTTCATTCGATACTAAAACTTTATGGTAATCTTCATATTTATGACGAATCCTTAAAAGAATATCTACAGTTTCTTCTACACTCGGTGGATTTACTCTTATTGGTTGAAAACGTCTTTCCAACGCAGGATCACGTTCAATATACTTTCTGTATTCATCAATTGTTGTTGCCCCTATACATCGAAATTTACCACGTGATAAAGCTGGTTTCAACATATTTGCAGCATCCATCGTTCCTTCAGCAGACCCAGCACCGATTAATGTGTGAATTTCATCGATAAATAAAATTAATTCAGGAGACTCTTTTACATGATCGATTAACATCTGTAAACGTTCTTCGAATTCACCTCTATATCTTGTACCAGCAACTAATGCTCCTAGATCAACAGTAATAATTTTAGATCCTTCTAATTTTGGAGGTACTTCATGATTAACAATCGCTGTGGCTAAACCTTCTACCAGAGCTGTCTTTCCAACACCAGGCTCACCAACAATTACTGGGTTGTTTTTCGTTCTTCGACAAAGTACTCTTACTAATCTCAGTAATTCACTTTCACGCCCAATCATTGGTTCTAATTTACCTAATGCAGCATCTTGTGTTAAATCATGTGTAAACGTATTAAGTTCATATAAATCCTCTTCTTCAAGGCACCAATACTTTTTGTTAATATCTATCATAAATAAGTTTGTTTTTTATAAAAAAAATGTGTATATTTATTAAACCATAAAAAACTTAACTTTTCAGAACTAAATTAAGTTTAGTTTTATTAATATTATAATTTAATTTTGCCAAAATTACGTTCGGTGAGATCCAATCATAACCTTTCCGTTCTAACGCAATTAGTAATTTATTTTTACCTTGGCAAATGACTTTTCCAGATTCTAAAATTTGTATAGTATCGGGATGTAAATAATCCAATAAGCGTTTGTAATGTGTTATTAATAGGAACGATTGAGGGGCTAAGAAAAAATTTTGATTTAAGAAACCGTCAATATGATAAATCAATATGCATTTAGCTAATATTCTTAAAGCATCAATGTCTAAACCAGAATCAATTTCATCTAATACACCACATTTTGTCTCTAATAAAGCTAATTGAAGTAGCTCATTTTTTTTCTTTTCTCCACCAGAAAAACCTTGATTTAGGGGTCGTCCAAGAAAGTTTGCAGGTATTTGAAGTAGGTTAGAAAAGTGAAGACTTAAATTTAACAATCTCAAAGAATTTTGCCCCATGAAGGAAGTTTTATTCCATTTGGATAAATAGGCAAGATTTAAGAAATCTTGATTTGTCACGCCATTAACTTCAACAGGATATTGGAAACCTAAAAATAAACCGTTTTTTGCTCTTAACTCAGGTGACAATTCGCTAATAGGTTGATTTTGGTACCATACTGAACCATGCTTTATTGAATAAGACGGATGTCCAGCAATAACTTTTGATAGAGTACTCTTACCCGACCCATTAGGACCCATAATTACTTGAATTTCACCACTATATAAAGATAAACTAATACCCTTTAAGATAAAAAGGTCTTTCTTTTTAACATCAGATGTATTTGTTGTAGCGACTAAATTTTTAACTGTTAGTAATAAATTATTTTGTTCCATTAGAAAAAACTCTACTTATTATGTTATGAGTATTAATAAGCTTTTATTAAAAAATATTTTTGATACAAATTATGTGATACTATTTTCAAGTCTAACTTCCAATAATTTTTCAGCTTCTAGAGCAAACTCCATTGGAAGCTTTTGAAATACTTGACGACAGAAACCGTTCATAACCATCTGAACAGCTTGTTCCTCTGTCATGCCACGTTGTTTGAAATAAAAGATTTGCTCTTCATCAATTTTCGATATGGAAGCTTCATGTTCAACTCTAGCTGTTGAATTTCTTACATTAACATAAGGATAAGTTGTTGTATAGGATTTGTTAGCTAACAATAGAGAATCACATTGTGAATGGCTTATAGATTTACTCGCTTTCCTACCTAACTGTATTAATCCGCGATAGGTATTCATAGAGTTACCACCCGAGATCCCTTTGGATAAAATTTGACTTTTGGTTCCATAACCAATATGAATCATTTTTGTACCAGTATCTGCCTGTTGGTAATTTGTCGTCAAGGCAACAGAATAAAATTCACCTTTCGACTTATGACCCAATAGTACACAACTCGGATATTTCCAAGTTACAGCAGATCCAGTTTCGACTTGAGTCCATATAATTGTTGAATCAGGGCCCAGACAAACTCCACGTTTTGTAACAAAGTTATATATTCCTCCTTGTCCTTTTTTATCACCAGCATACCAATTTTGTACTGTTGAGTATCTTATTGTGGCACCTTCAAAACATATTAATTCTACAATAGCTGCGTGCAATTGATTAGTATCGTAGCGTGGAGCAGTACAACCTTCTAAATAACTTACTTTACTTCCAGGTTCCGCAATAATTAGAGTCCGTTCAAATTGACCAGATTGCTCACTGTTAATTCTAAAATATGTTGATAGTTCGATGGGTGAATTTAAATTTTTTGGTATATAACAAAAAGATCCATCAGTAAAAACTGCAGAATTTAAAGCTGCATAGAAATTATCAGATATAGGTACAATACTTCCTAAGTATTTTTCTAAAAGCTTAGGATAATGTTGAATTGCCTCTGAAATTGAGCAAAATATTATTCCATACTTTAATAATTCCCTTTTAAAAGTTGTGAATATCGAAACACTATCAAATATGGCATCAACTGCTACGTTTGAGAGCTGTTTTTGTTCATTAAGTGGAATTCCAAGCTTTTCAAATGTGCGCAATAATTCAGGATCAACTTCGTCTAAACTTGTAACCGTAGCCTGTTTTGGCGATGAATAATATCGTATTTCATCATAATTTATAGGGGCATAAATTAACTCACCCCATGAGGGACAAGTTAAAGCCTGCCATTTTTTAAAAGCTCTTTTCCTAAAATTTAAAAAAAATTCAGGCTCGTTTTTCTTCTTAGAGATCTTCTCAACAGTCTGAATATCAATACCACGATCTAAATCATCAGTTTGTATAGATGTAGAAAAACCATATTTGTACACGTTGCCTTTCCATCCTCTTAATCTCATCGAACCTAATTTAGGTCGACGATTTAGTAAACGAATAGATTTTTTTCCCAAGAATTTTACCATTAAAGTTCTCCTATCTTTTTCTAAGAGTAGTATGTTAATTATTATTAGGCTAAAGTTGTATGTTGTAAAGCTAAAAGTTAATATATTATCAACTTGAGCAGAGAGGGATTTGAACCCTCATCCAAAAAGGGTCACATTTTGAGTGTGATGCGTCTACCTATTTCGCCATCTGCTCTTCAAATTTATGTTTATTTTAAAACATTGGTTTATTACAGTTATAATACAATATTGAAGATTATAAAATAATAATACTTTATTATGGAATGGAAATCGTTTGAATATTTATTAAAGTCTATCATTTTTTATTCACTTTGTGGATCTACGGTACTTACTTTTATTACCTTAACAGATAAGAATAAAAACTCAATTTTTTTAAAATTGAGTGTTTATTTAAGCGATATTTCAACTATATTATTTGTAGTTCTTTTATCTGGAAGATGGATTACAGGAAAATATTTTCCGTTAAGCAATCTTTACGAATCACTACTATTCCTTTGTACAGCAATCTTGTTAGTTCAGAAATGGGCAGAGCGGAAAATGTTAAGCAGGCTTATTAGTAGTATGGTACTACCTGTTGTTTTACTAATTTTTAGATTTGCAACAAACGTTTTACCTAACGAAATGCAGTCAATTGCAAGTTTAGCTCCATCTCTTCAATCTAACTGGTTAATGATGCATGTAAGCATTATGATGGTAAGTTACGCAAGTTTAATTGTTGGCTCGCTATTATCAATTTTACTTCTAATATTATCTTTTAAAAACGGTTCTAGATCAAAGCTTTCGTCAATACGAACAAATGAAAAAAGAAACCAACTAATAATATCATCAAACCTTAACATTGACAATACAACTACAATAGTTAATAAACCAGTTACTCGTTCTATTTCAGAATTATTGGACATTTGGAGTTATCGTCTCATAGCTTTTGGATTTCCTTGTTTAACTCTAGGTATAATTTCTGGTGCAGTTTGGGCAAATCAAGCATGGGGATCTTATTGGAGCTGGGATCCAAAAGAAAGTTGGGCCTTGATAACATGGCTAGTATTTGCAACTTATTTGCACAGTCGTTTAATAAAAGGTTGGCAGGGTAAAAGACCTGCAATTTTAGCAACTATAGGTTTCTTTATTGTATGGATGTGTTATCTTGGAGTTAATTTCTTAGGTCAAGGACTTCATAGTTATGGTTGGTTACAGTAAGTCGTTTAATAATTTTATAAATTTTTTCAAATTTCTGATCCCCAATAAAGACTATTTGAAATTTTCATATCTAAGGATATTAAATAAGCATTTGTTGTATGAATCTCAACAAAATTAGTGTGTTTTAATGTTGCGTAAATACTTTTGTTAAGAATTTTAAATGAAAAAATTTTGTTAAAAATAATGTACTTAAATAAGTTATTTTTATAATTGAGTTTAAAAAGTTTACTATAAATATTAAATTTTTTATTTAATATAATGAATTTTGATTTATTTTCATAATAAACCAAACTAAATTTTGTAGTTTCAAGAAAATCTTTTTTTGCTATAAGTTTAATTAAAGGCGATTTTAAAAAAGAATAAAATGGTTTGTTATTTTTTATAACTGTTAACAAATTTAAACCTTTTAAATCAATTGAATAAGATCTTATTAAATGATATTCAGAATGGTTTATATTTGAAAGTTTTTGACTCTCCTCCAGAATTTGAAAAAAACGTTCTACATAATTAAAGAGTATTAAACCAGCTGGACTCAAAAAAAGCGATGTTTTACTATTAAGTTGTCTAAAAACTAAAAACCCCATCTCTTTTTCTATTTTACGCAAAGCTAAACTGATTGCTGGTTGAGTGATGGCTAAACGTTTAGCAGCTTTACTTAAGCTACCCAAAGTGACAACTGTATAAAATATTGTCAATAGATCGAAGTTTAGTTGTTTAATATTCAAACTTATAAAATTCTTCTTCTCTTCGATCTTTAGTGTTTTGTATTTATTTATATAGTAAAGATGTCTACTTAATCTCGGAGCAAACTGGTAATTGTTTAAAATAATAGTGCTATTAAAATTCGAATTAATAAGAAGATCTTTAGTTTTCAACATTAAAGAATTTGTGTAAGTTTCGTTTGTTAATTTGGGTTTGTTAACAAACCCAAATTTATTAAATCTACCTATAAATAGTTAAAACTTCATCTATTCAATATTATTAGTGTGAAGGCGTAGAAGGAAAGAACGTAATAACTTTTCATCAAGTTTAATAAGTTCCAAATAAGCATTAAGATTTTTAGGAATAATTGAAAATCTAATTTGAATATAATCACCTATTGTATTATCTGAAATGGCATAAGTTAAACGACGTTTGCCGCGATATCGAATATGTATATTATTTGCTCCAAAGCTTTTTAATCGCTTAGCATAATAAAAAGCAATTAAATATAATTGTTCTGGAGAATAATTTGGCTTAAAAAGTAAAATAGCTTCGTAAGATGAAGATAAACTTTTCATAAAATTTAAATAGTTTTTTAAAATTGAAATATAAAATAAGGAATAAAGGAATATAGAAATTTAAAATATAGAATTTATTAATTTTAAAATTTGTAATGTAAAGCCTTGCTTAGAACGATTCGTAACACCAATAATTTTTAGTTTGGATGGATTTGATATAATCCAGATCCTTGAATATGAAGTGTAACTAACAAATGCACTAACTATTAACAAACCAAAACCTAAATAAATCACAAATGTTCCTGGATCAAATCGAATTTGTAAACCTGTACAACTAATAACGTCTAATAATATTAAATTAATAGAAGCTGATATAGGCGAACCAAATTCTATAATATCTTGAAGATTTTTTTCTTGATTGCTTGCAAACAATTTTCCTGTCAAATCCTGTAATAATAAAATTCTTTCTTGATTTGGAAAAGGCAACCAAGTTACCCAATTTTTCGATTGATTTACTGTCAACTCATTGAAAGGAATCTGATAAAACATTTTATTATAATAGGCTGTCAAACCGACAACATCCCAATCTGTTTGGTACCATTGATAATTATTAAAATTTAAGGGATGATTGACAGATAGAGTTAACCAATCTTTTTCACTACCATACGAAGATAAAATAGATAAATTTGAATAAAATTGATGAGTGATTCCAGCTAATTGGTATGTTATCCAAAAATCATTTATACGTATTGGGAGTAAAGGAAGGTAATCAAAGGTTGCTGGGGAAGGAACGTTTTGCAAATATACAATTTCGCCTTTCGGGACTAATTCTTGTACATTGAAACCTAATAAAGCAGATATTAAAGATCCAATAAGAATGCATATAATGCTAAAATGAACAACTATGGGTCCAAACCTTCCTGCAAGGCCTTGATAAGCATAGAAACCTGTTCGTTTTTGAAACAGAGAATAATTTGCATCAAACAATTTATTAATCAAGGGCCTTAGATATTGATTACTTACGTTTGAATCTAAATCTGGCTTAAAAGGTATTGAAGATTGTTTAAAAAAATTTATACCTCGACAAATATCATAAGATGGTAACTGCTGAAAGTATGTACAAGATAACAAACTAATACCAAATAAAAAGGTAAAAATTTTAAATATAAGACTCGAAAAAATGGGATACGTTTTTATTGAGTTTGTTACGTTTTCTTGGAGTGAGATAGAATCAGACACTAGAGATGATTGGGGAGTCTCACCTTGATCATATATAGATCCTAGAATGCTTAGAATAACTAATATAAAAACTATAAATATAGCGACTCGCATATCTGCAAGCCAACGTATTATTTGTCGCATACGATGTTTAAAACTTTAATAAATTTATAGGCTTTTTCTTAGGAAGCGGAACGTATACGTCCGGAACGTACCCAATTTTGTAAATCGCCAATAATTTGACTGTTTAATTTCGATAAGGGAACCGTGTTTTTTATTTGTAACAATATATCTTGATTAGTAAAATCACGTTTTTGATTAAAGGCGTAATACATTGCTTCAATGATGACTTGCCTTATTTCAGCCCCTGAAAAATTGTTAGTATTACTACTAAACAAATCCACATCATAGAATTTCCATGTTTCAGGTCGAAATGCCTTTAAATGTACTCGAAAAACTGTTTTACGTTCTTCATATGTAGGCAAATCTAAAAAGAAGATTTCATCAAATCTTCCTTTCCGAATTAATTCTAATTGTAATGCTTGAAGATTATTTGCAGTTGCAACAATAAAAACTGAAGATTGTTTCTCTCCTAGCCATGTTAATAGGGTGCTGAGAACACGATTTGTTGTACCGCTGTCTCCACCTTGATTGATAAATTGAAAACTTTTGTCAATTTCATCAATCCATAAAATACACGGTGACAGAGACTCAGTAGTTTCAATCATTTTTCTTACACGACTTTCAGATTCACCTACAATACCACCAAAAAGCCGCCCTAAATCTAATTTGAATAATGGTAAACGCCAGTCGTTTGCAAGAGCTTTGGCAATCATAGATTTCCCAGTTCCTTGTACACCTACTAATAAAACTCCTTTAGGATATGGTAAACCATAATTTAGTGCTTGTTCAGAAAAGTTTAATTTCCTAAGGTTAACCCATTTTTTTATACTTTCTAAACCTCCAATTTGCTCAAAATTTATAGAAGATTGGCAAAATTCTATAAATCCATTTTGATTAACTAATGCTTGTTTTTCTTGAAAGATAAAATTAAGTGTTTTTTGATTGAAGTTATTACCACTAATTAAAGATTTACAAAAAACTTGTCGTATTTTTTCAAGTGAAAGACCAAGTGCAGCATTAACTAAATTATCAAAGTATTCCTCATCGACTGGTTTTTTAAATAATTTACTTAACCTTAGAAGTTCCAAAGAAATTTCTAATCGACTAGGTTTTGGTAGCTCTAAAACTATAAAAATATCAGCTAATTGATTTGGTAATTCATTTGTGGGATTTAAAACAACTAAATTTTTCGGCTGACGTCTTAATATAGGTAATAAATTACGTAATTGTCGATTGACATTAAGCTCTTGAAGAAATCGTGAGTAATCTTTAAGAATTAGTAAACATGGAGTTTCGGGTAGTAGCGTCTCTAATTTAAATAAAGCATCCAATGGATTACGCCTAAGTTGATTATTAGAATTCGAATCATTAAAACCATTAACAAAATCCCAAGTATAAATTATTCTTTGAAGTGGATCACGCATCAATTTTCGAATAATATATTCAACCCTATCTTCTTCATCACTAATAACGTAAATAAATGAAGATTTTGATCGTAAAGCAACAAGAAATTCTTCCTCAAAATTCATTTAAATATCTGATTTATCTTTTATTTATAAAATTAAATAGAGAAAGTTTTGGCTAAAACTTTGCGTCCTTTTCTTCTACGTAATTTTATGATTTTTGAAGATTTATAAGTAGACATTCTAGATCTAAATCCGGATTTACGAACTGCTTTTCTTTTGGTTCCACGAAGTGTACGTTTTGTCATTTACAAGATTTTAGTTATTTTTTATTTATTGTATTAATCAAGTTCTATTACCTCTTCAATACTAATATTATCGAAGATTTCGGTTTCACCTTTACTTAAGGTAGCTAAAATAATTGTTTTAAGACTTTTTAAAAACTCTTTAAAACCAAGACCACAATAATATTCATATTGTTGAATTGGATCTTTTTGAGCATAAGCTTGCCAACCAATAGTTTCACGAGTTAGCTCCATAGCTTGTGAGTATTTTACCCAAAGTTGATCCAATTTTGTCATGATAACTTGTCTCAAACTTAATTCAAAATCTTTTGTAAAAAATATTTTACCTTCTATATTATTAATATCATAATTTATTGTGGCTTGATATAAAAGAAATTTCGATTCTTTTGGGACAACATCAAATTTGTCAAATAAGGAATAAAGTTCAACCGCTCGAAAAGGAAGTATATCAAAACTTGGAGACACTAATAAATTTATAAAAATAGATCTATAACTTTTCGCAAGCAATAGCTTATTACGAAGAAAAAAATACGCTAAACGATAACGATGAAATATCTTGTCATAAACAAAATTCATTTTTCTACCTTCATAAAAGAAATTTTCAACTCTTTTTTGAACTTTTGAAATAGAATCGGCCAACCACTTTCCGCTCTGTCCTCCAATGATATCACCATTATCCTGTGGTAAACTAATCAATAACTTATCAAAGATGGCACCCCCATAACGTGAAAATAGTTCATCTTCTAAGCTGATAAAAAAACAAGATTGCCCAGGATCACCTTGTCTTCCTGACCTTCCTCTCAATTGATTGTCAACCCTTTGGGACTCGTGACGTTCACTACCAAGAATCAATAATCCTCCTAAATCCAAAACCGTTTCACGTTCTAAAGACCATTTTTTACGAAATAGATTTTCTATAAACAAAAATATTGCTTTTAGCCGTTTTCCAAATTCTGATTCATTGGGTAGCTGATCAACATCAACAAGTCTTTCAATAAATTCAAGACATTCTGTTAAAGGAAGTTGAGATAATTCAGTTTTCAAAAATTTCATGTCATCAATAACTTGATGAAAATAATTCATTAGACCAAAGTTGTCGTCGAATTTTTTTGAAAATAAGATATATTTAAGTAGAGAACGTACATAAGAATTTACTTCATACTTTAAATTTCCACCTAATAAAATGTCTGTTCCTCTTCCAGCCATATTTGTTGCAATAGTGACTGCTCCTAATTTCCCTGATTGTGCAACAATAGCAGACTCTAAATCAATGTTCTCTGGTTTTGCGTTTAATATTTTACAAGGAATATTAGAATAGATAAAAAGTTGCTTTAAAATCTCAGAATCTTCAATTGTACTTGTTCCTACAAGTACAGGGCGCAAAGACTTATACATTTCTTTGGTTTGAGTCAAAATGGCTTGGAATTTGCTTCTTTTTGTCTGAAAAACTAAATCTTCTAAATCTTTTCGTTGAATTGGGTTTTTTGTTGGTACAACTAGAACCTCTAAATTATAAAAATCTAAAAACTCTTTTTCAGAAGTTTTAGCTGTACCTGTCATCCCAGATAATTTAGGAAACAGTGAGAAAAAATTTGGATAAGTTATTGAATTTTGAGTAATAGTCTGCTGACTAATTTCTAGGTTCTCTTTACATTCGATAGCTTGGTGTAAACCATCTGACCATTTCCTACCTATCGCTATACGTCCAGTAAATTCATCGATTATTTGTACTTGACCGTCTTGAATAATATAATCTCTATCTATGTTATATAGAAAGTCCGCCCGTAAAGCATTCTGTATATATAAAACCCATGAGTTCTGTTGATTGTATAAGTCTGTTGTACCCAAGGCTAATTCTAAAAACCTATACCCTTCTTCGGTAATTGTAGCACGACGTTTTTTTAAATCAATCTCAAAATGTCTATTACGCACCATTGATCTTGCAAGCAATTTAGCCATATTAAAACGCTTAGAATTTAACGGAACGGGGTTACCAATCACCAAAGGAGTACGAGCCTCATCGATTAAAACAGAGTCAACCTCATCAATTAAGCAGAAGTAAAATGGCCGTAATACTTTTTTAGCTGGATCAGTTGCCATATTATCACGCAGATAATCAAATCCTAATTCTGAATTTGTAATATAAGTTAAATCCGCTGCATAATTAACTTGCCTAGCAAATGTATCCATGGTTTGTTGAATTAAACCAACATTAAATCCCATGAAATTATAAACAGATTGCAAATTTTCTTTATCTCTTTTAGCTAAATATTCATTTACAGTAACAATCTGCAGACCTTTTTGGCCTAATGCATGAAAACATGCAGGTAATGTAGCTACTAGGGTCTTACCTTCACCAGTTTTCATCTCAGCAATCTTACCATCATTTAAAATTAATCCCCCAAGTAATTGGGTTTCGAAATGTTTTAAACCTAGTTTAACTGCTGTTGAATAACGCGTAATTGCAAAACTTTCAATGACTAAGGATTTATCATTAATGTTTTGTTTATATTTTTCTCGTAAAATGTTAACACGATCTTTAATTTGAGTTTCTGTAAAATGAGAAAATTCGCTCTCTAAATCCACTATACCTTCTACCATCGTGAAGTATTCAGTTGGAATTTGAGCTCGACGAAAAACCCCACCTAAAGTGTTAAAAAGTTTGTTCATAAATTTGTAATAACAGATTTTTTAATGATGATTTGATTTTTAAAATTAACAAATCAGAAATTTTTACCCTATAACATTATTTGATTTAAATACTAAAATAGACTAAAATTTTAAAAGCATTTAAAAATTTATGTATATATATATTATTTAATAAGGTCATTAAAAATGAATAAAGTTTATTCGCGAAATTTTTATACAAATCCATTTCGTTATGGAAGATTTGATACTAAAATAGATCCAGCTGAAGTTTTAGAAGAAGTTGAATATGACATTGAACCATTTTTAAACGAAAAATTTCCTTTAATTAAAGACTACATTGATGAATTAGGAAATTATAAATCAGAAGCTAAAATTATAAGATTCATTAAAGAACAATTTAACTCGCTATCTAAAAGCTTTAATTTTTCTTTAAATAATTTAGAAACGTATAATACAAATTTACGTTATTTGGAATTTCCTGTTCATCCAATAGTAGATAAAAATGGTTTTGAAGTGCAAACTTTATCTAGTGAATTTATTGATGAAGCTATTGATGATATAGAGGATGGTTTTAGTTATGTTTATGATTATTGCTCAAAAACATTTCCGGAAACAATAGATTTATGGTACGATTATGCGGATTTCAGTCAAATTAAAGTTCCGAGTATTGAACATGATATAGCACTAGATGAAACATATGAAGCAATCGAGGAACTCCTTATAGAATTTTATAAGAGCCATCACAAAGAGCCAAAGAATTTAATTAACTTAAAGAATTTAGTTAAGCGGATTATCGATCGGGATTTCAATATAAATCAAGAAGACCTAAAGAATTTAATTAAACAGACTATCACTCGGGATGTAAATACAGAGCAAGAAGACTCAAAAAATTTAATTAAATGGATCATCACTGCGGATTTAAATAAAAATTTATTAAAAATTTTTAAGCCAACAATTAAACAAGAAATAACAGATTGTTTAATTATAATTTTAAAAAGTTTATTTTGTTTGCTAATATTTTTACAAATTACAAGAACTTTATTAAAATCCTATTTCATAAGTAACGTTAAAGAGAAAGTAAAAGGGGAAATATTAGAAATCTATAATAATTTATTCAAAACCAAGGAGCCTCAATTAAAGTCTAAACTAAAGTTTAAATTAATAACTAAAGGAGAAGATTCGATGTGTTTTAAAAGAGTAGGAGAGAAGTTGACGTACATTAGAAGACAAACATCAAATGTAAATATATGGGAACCAGATGTGGAGGAAACGACTTGGGATTATATAAAACAACAAAATCAAAAAATTAAGTCAAAACTATTTATTTTTAGACAAAAGGTAAAATATCAACTACTAAATTTTATATTGAGAATGCAAGATATATAAGAAAAATTTACTATAACTAAAACTAAAAAATAAAATACTTATGCCAAAATATCCAGAAAGAACCCTTCAAAGATTAACTAAATTAGAACAATTGACTGAAATTTATGATGAAGATTGGAATTATGATGGAGAAGAGTCAAGAGAAAATTACAAACTAATAGACGAAATCGATAGTAGAAACCGTAAAGAGTTGATAATTCTTATTCACAATTCATTAATTGAACTAATGTTTTTAAAAATTCGACTACTAGATCTTACAAAAAGAAAACCCTCGTTTAGTCGAAAAATTTTGCTGAAAAGTAAAAGTTTGTTTCTTGAAAAGAGTATTTCTAAGCGTAGATATTTGTTTGAAAAGATATCTTTTGTTACTAAAAAAGCTAAAAGCTTAAAAAAAGTAATATATAAAGATATCAAAGAAGTCAGATTATTAATTATAAAATACTCACATTATGTCAAATGTAAAATAGAATATTTATATAATATAATAAAACAACCTTTTTTTAATTTATATTATATTTTATATAATATATTAAAAAACCCCTGTTCTATAATCGATGAAAAAACTGAAATTTGTGTTGCATTTATAATCAATCAAATAATAAAAAGATGGCATATATATGTATTAAGATTTTTAATAATGACATTATTAAATTATATACCTCTTATTCAATTAAGCACACCATTATTTTATAATTTGCATAGTAAATCTCTTACACACCCAATAACTTCTAATTTATTTTATTTTGTTCCATTTTTTATACCAACACTTAAGTTGAACAAGGCAGCAATAAATGGATCGACATTATCAGTTTTAATACTAATTCCATACATGCATATTTTTGCTTTTAGTGCTAAAAAATACAAAATATCAAGAAAAATAGCATATCAAGGGACTTTTACTGTAGTATTAATGCTTTTAAAAATGGGTATAGATGTTAGTCATGAAGCTACGAATGTTCTTTTTAGATTTATAAAAAGATTCTTTTTTCTAGGAAAACTTCAAAAGATCGAATTATTACGAGACGATCTCCATTTTTATTTGGATGATTTGCACGAAGACCGCGAAGAGTTATTATATTTAGGATTTAATATTTTTTCGAATATAGGTAATGTTATAAAAATAGTTGAGCCAACAATTATTTTTTCATTTCTTGGTGTAATTGCTTTATTATATAATTACATGTATTTTATAATTAGGGGACAAAAGCCTAAAATTCCTTTTGTTACAGCAATTGTTAAACGAATGATGGTTGATAGAGAGGGTCGAGAATCTTCATAAAATTCTTCCTAACCTGCTTAAAAAATTTATTTTAAAATAATTCAAATTTTTGAGATTGATAATATGAAATATTATTTTGTAATTGGAAGTAAAGAGTTTTTATTAGAAAAAGAAGCTGTTGAAGAAGTTATCCGTGAAAGAGCGTATTATTATCAATTAAAAAACAAACCAGCCGATTTTTGGATTTTACCATCGCCAGAGTTTTGGAATTATTATCAAACACAAAACTCAAAATCAACAAGTGAATTAAAAAATTTATCCGATGTTAAGAATTGTGTAGCAATTGTTTCCACTAATAAAGACTTTATTTGCTGGATTAAACTTAGATATCAAAATATTGCCTCAGGCTCTTTTTTGGCTCCAAATAAAGCAATCAAATCTCCACTGTTATTTCGGACGTAGTAACTATTTTTGAAGTTGAATAAAAATTATGCTTTTACCATATGGGATTTTAGAAATGTGTGGGCGGCAATTTTGGATTGAACCCACCAGATATTACGATATTTTACAATTTGCAAATCGAAGCGTACCTTCGATGTCAAAAAC